TTGATAGAAGATTTTTTAAGCAAGTATTATCATATATATCATATAATTGTGTATATGATAATAGCCGGGATAGCTCAGTTGGTAGAGCAGTGGATTGAAGATCCTCGTGTCACCAGTTCAAATCTGGTTTCTGGCAATTTTATTACGTTAAATAAAGCTTAATTGTGTTCCATAAACTTTTAATTATAAAATCTAATTCTACTAATGGGCAAAGTTTATGATTGGTTTGAGGAAAGACTAGAAATTCAATCAATTGCTGATGATATTACGAGTAAATACGTTCCACCACATGTTAATATCTTTTATTGTTTTGGGGGAATCGTCTTCACTTGTTTCTTAGTTCAAGTGGCAACGGGATTTGCCATGACCTTCTATTATAGACCTAGTATTAGCGAAGCCTTTTCATCTGTCGAGTATATCATGACCGAAGTGAACTTTGGTTGGTTAATTCGCTCTATTCATCGTTGGTCCGCAAGTATGATGGTCCTTATGTTAATATTACATGTTTTTCGCGTTTATTTAACGGGTGGCTTTAAAAAACCACGCGAATTAACTTGGGTTACAGGAGTTACATTAGCAGTTACTACTGTTTCTTTTGGTGTGACGGGTTATTCGCTTCCTTGGGACCAAGTAGGATTTTGGGCTTGCAAAATTGTAACAGGTGTTCCAGAGGCGGTTCCTTTAATTGGGCCACCAATTGTTCAACTATTACGCGGAGGAGTTAGTGTCGGACAAAATACCTTAACTCGTTTTTATAGCGCACATACGTTTGTTTTACCTCTCGTTGCCGCAGCCTTAATGATTACACATTTTTTAATGATTAGAAAGCAAGGTATTTCTGGACCGTTATAATTTCGAAAAACGAATTTTAACTATCTTTTATTAGTAAAAAAATAAAGTCTAATATTCTAATTTGTTTTATAGAACAAGTAGAAAAAATTAATTATGTCAATCTTAAAAAAACCAGATTTAACTGATCCTAAATTGCGTGCTAAATTAGCGAAAGGGATGGGCCATAATTATTATGGTGAGCCAGCATGGCCAAATGATATTTTTTACATGTTCCCCATTTGTATTTTAGGAACGTTCGTTATAGTTATTGGTTTAGCTGTAATGGAACCATCGGCATTAGGTGAAAAGGCAAACCCATTTGCGACTCCATTAGAAATTTTGCCTGAATGGTATTTTTTCCCAACTTTTAATTTATTACGAGTTTTACCTAATAAATTATTAGGGGTTTTAGCTATGGCTGCAGTACCTGCAGGCTTAATAACAGTGCCTTTTATAGAAAATGTGAACAAATTTCAAAATCCTTTTCGTCGACCTATTGCCTCTACAGTTTTTTTAATTGGAACTTTTGTTGCAATATGGTTAGGTATTGGAGCTTGTCTACCAATAAGTAAAGCAATAACATTAGGTTTAATTTAAATAATTATAATAGGTATTATTTTAAAGCATATAAATTTGTATAATCACTATACAAATTTATATATTTTGGGGCCACTATACAAATTTAGCCTTTATAGTTTTTTTTCACATCTGCAATAGCAGTTTTTAAAAGCGTCTCTGCTTCAGGCGTAAATTGTTTAGAAGAGTTAAGAATTTTTAAATATTCTGGTTTTGAATCCATTAAATATTCACGAAGTGATTTTATAAAGGGTGCAATTTCTACCATCTCTAAATCATCTAAAAATCCATTTGTCCCAACATAAATAACAGCTACTTGTTCTGCCACAGGAATAGGAGAATTTTGAGCTTGTTTTAGGATTTCTCTTAAACGTTGACCTCTGGCTAATTGAGCTTGCGTTGCCTTATCCAAATCTGAAGCAAATTGAGAAAACGCTTCTAATTCATCAAACTGAGCTAAGTCTAGTTTTAACTTCCCAGCTACTTGTTTCATAGCTTTTATTTGTGCAGCTGAACCTACTCGAGAAACCGAAATACCAACGTTTATAGCGGGACGTAAACCGGAATTGAATAAATCCCCAGATAAAAAGATTTGACCATCTGTGATTGATATAACATTTGTAGGGATATATGCAGACACATCACCAGCTTGGGTCTCAATAATTGGCAATGCTGTCATACTTCCACTTCCTAAGACATCGTTCAACTTTGCAGCTCGTTCTAATAAACGAGAATGTAAATAAAAAACGTCACCAGGATAAGCTTCTCGACCAGGTGGACGACGTAATAATAAAGACATTTGACGATAAGCTGATGCTTGTTTTGATAAATCGTCATATATAACTAAAGTATGTTTACCAGTATACATAAAATATTCAGCAATAGCTGCCCCAGTATAAGGTGCAATGTATTGAAGGGTTGCAGGCTGATCCGCATTCGCAGCTACAATTACTGTATAATCTAATGCGCCTCGTTCTTGTAAAGTTGTAACAGCTTGAGCAACTGATGAGGCTTTTTGGCCAATAGCAACATAGACACAAACTACATCATCTCCTTTTTGGTTGATAATAGTATCTAACGCAATTGAAGTTTTTCCTGTTTGTCGATCTCCAATAATTAGTTCTCTTTGTCCTCTACCAATTGGAATCATAGCATCAATTGCGGTAATACCTGTCTGTAAAGGCTCACAAACAGATTTTCTACTAATAATACCTGGTGCCATTGATTCGATAAGACGTGTTTCTGTTGATTGTATTTCACCTTTACCATCAATAGGAAGAGCTAAAGGATCTAAAACTCGACCCAATAACTTATCACCTACAGGAATTTGAGCAATACGACCTGTAGCTTTTACAGTGCTTCCTTCTAAAATTTCTCGTCCATCCCCCATTAAAACGGCTCCAACATTATCATTTTCTAGATTTAATGCAATACCTATTGTTCCCTCATCAAATTCTAGCAATTCCCCGGCCATTACTTCATCTAGCCCATAAACACGAGCGATTCCATCTCCTACTTGTAATACCGTACCAATAATATCAATATTTAAGTCAGTACTATAGTCTTCAATTTGTTTTCTGATGATATTACTTATTTCATTGGGATTTGTCATTAAAATAGTTAAAATGTTCTTTTAACTGTAATAAAAACTTAAGATTATATGTATATAGTAGATAATTCTATTATTTTTTACGAATCGTCAAAAAATAGAAGTAATAATGTTCAAGTTTTTAAAGTTACATCCTCAATAATTTCTTTCTAAAGTAAGTTTATTTCCATCTTTTTTGCTAAAGATTGTAACTCTCCACGTAAACTTAAGTCCATAATTTTTGAGTCAACTTTAATAACAAAGCCCCCTAAAAGCTCTTTGTCTATATGAAATATTATATTAATTTTTGAATAGTAAACTGTTGAGGTTGTAAATTCTGGTCCTAATAGTATCTTAAGTTTTTCTAATAATTGTTTTTTTTGTCCTTTAGTTAATGGATAAGCTGAATAAACATCCACAAACTTAAGACACACAAAACTATAAGCTTTATTTAAGAAAGTTTGACCAATAAGTTTAAGGAAACCAATTCGTTTTTTTTCTACAAGAAGCATCAAAAAATTTCTTGTTGTTGAGCTAACATTTTTTGTTAAACATTTTTCCAAAACACTTTTTTTATCTGAATCACGAACTAAAGGATTTGATAAATAGTTTTCTAAAATTGGAGTTACCTTTAATATTGTTAATAAATTTTCAATATCAAAGATAATTTGGAAAAATACTTGAGTATCATTTTCTTCTTTTAAATATAAATTTAACCCTAATTGTAATAAAGCTTCGGAATATGGATTTGCTACTTTTGAACCAAGGATAGCTTTACTCATATATTAATCTCCTAATTGCTTTATTTTTCTATTTACAATCTCTGATTGTTCTGCTTTACCTAATTGATTTTTAAGCTTAATAGTAACTCGTGTTAACGCCTTTTGAGAAACTTCTTTAATAATCTCACTAAATAATTTTTTTTCCCGATTGCGTAAAATCTCAACTGCTATACTAAATCTTTTGGAAAGATCCTCTTTTGCTTCATCCCATTTAGTCTTGACAACGTTCTGTTTTGTTTTCTCCATTTGATTATTGATTTCTTGAATCATTAGAGATATTTGGGACCATTGTTTTTTCGCTTCCGTGTAGCGCTTTCTAGAATCCGCTAAACTATTCTCAGCTTTTTCTATGGCCTCGACAATTTTTGTTTTACGCATACCGAGATTTTCTTGTAGAAAATTTTTTATAACAACAAAAAGGATTATTAATAATAGTCCTAGATTTATTACGTTTGTTTCTAATATATCAGTATTCAGTTTAAATGCAAAATCATCAGTTGAGGCTAAGTATTGTAAATAATTTTCCATAGTTCAATTTAATTATAATATAGTTTTAGCCAACAAGGACCATATGAAAAAAATTAGCACATTTCTACGGATCTTATTAAATTAAGATTTTTGACATAATTTGGTTACTTAAAGATTCAATTTCATTTTCGAAACTAGCTAAGATATTTTCTTTATTATCTTCAAAATTTTCAGTTGTTTGAAACAAGAATTGATCAATGGAAGTTTGTAAACTTCTCATTTTTTCTTCCAAAATATCTTTATATAGTTTTTGGTAAATGATTAAATCAAGTTTCGCTGCGTTCCGAGCTTTAGAAGCTTTTTTCTCGTACTTTACGTTTATTTCATTAGATTTTTTCAAAATACTTGAAGCCTCAGCTAAACTTGTTTTCATATAAAGGTTTCGTTCGTCAATAGTATCCAAAAGTGGAGTATATAAAATAAAATTTAATATAAACATAAAAATTAAAAATTGTATTGCAATTGTAGGTAAAGTACCATCGAAATCAAATAGTCCTCCAGTTTTTTCAGTCCCTATTAATAAAACATAATTAGAATCAAAAATCATTTTCAATTGAAAAGACTAAAAATAAAATTTTTTTTTAGAATGGATAATGGGTTTTAAAATAAATGCCAAGACATTTTATATTGTTTAATACTAACGTCTTGGCTAGTTCTTAATTAGCAAACGGGTTTGCAAATAATAAAGCTAAAGCAACTACTAGTCCATAAATAGTTAAGGCTTCCATAAAAGCAAAACTTAAAAGTAAGGTTCCACGAATTTTATTTTCAGCCTCAGGTTGTCGAGCGATCCCTTCAACAGCTTGGCCAGCAGCAGTTCCTTGACCAATTCCGGGACCAATAGCAGCAAGACCAACGGCAAGACCAGCAGCTATAACAGATGCAGCAGATACAAGTGGATCCATATGATTTATTTTTAAAATTACAAAAAAATTAACACATTTCTAATAATAGATTTTTTACTTTAATGCCCCTCAACTGCTTCAGCAATATAGGCTCCCGCTAAAGTTGAAAAAATTAATGCTTGGACGGAACTCGCAAATACTCCTAAAGCCATCACAGGTAGAGGTACAATTAAAGGAACTAGTAAGGCTAATACTGAAACTGTTAATTCATCAGCTAGAATGTTACCAAATAATCGAAAGCTTAATGATAATGGCTTTGTAAAATCTTCTAAAATATTAATTGGTAATAAAAGAGGGGTAGGCTCTATATAACGCTTAAAATACCCAAAGCCTTTTGTACTAAGCCCCGCATAGAAGTACATAAATGAGGTCAATAACGCTAAAGCTACTGTAGTATTTATATCATTAGTAGGAGCCCCAAATTCACCTTCAGAGAGTTTTATTAATTTCCAGGGGATTACGGCCCCAGCCCAATTACAACCAAAGATGAATAAAAACAAAGTTCCAATAAATGGTAACCATGGTCGATAAGAATGTTCCCCCAGCTGATTTTGGGCAATATCTTTTACAAACTCAACAACAGCTTCCATAAAATTTTGCCAGCTATCTGGAACTATTTTTTTGTTAAGAGTCCCTAAAGTAGAAAATAAAAGAATTAATAGAATTACAAAAGAACTTACAATTAAAACTTGACCATGGAAAGTAATACCATTGAATTCCCAATACAAATGTTTACCAACTTCAATGTCGGATAAAAAAATTAAAGAATTTAAATTCATGCAAATATCCATATTTATTCTCTATAAAATATATATAAGTAACAATTTTTTGAGGAATTAAAAAAAAAGATGACCAAGATGATGACAACACAATATAGATTATTATGTAGTTTAGTTTAAGTATTAACATGATTTAAAAGTTTTAAGTATGAAACTTTTAGATCATGTAATTAATCATTTCCCAGGTTATATCTAATAAATCGTCTGACTCTTATATTTTCTCCAAAAAGAGAGATTTTTTCTTTTATTAAATCTTCAATTGTAGTACTGGAGTCTCTAATAAATGGTTGGTTCAAAAGGCTTAAAGTTTTTAAAGTTTTTTCAATGCGACCTAACAAAATTTTTTCTTTTATATCTTCAGGCTTATTTATTAAATCCTCTTTTTTCAATTCAATTTCTTTTTCGGCTTCGAACTCTTTTTCTGGAATATCCTCATAACTAATATAAATTACATCTGGCGACGCAGCAATTTGCATAGCAATGTTATTAACAAAATCACGGAATTCTTCTCTTCGAGCTACAAAATCAGTTTCACAGTTAACCTCAATTAAAACACCAATCTTTGACCCCGTATGGATATAACTATGTATGATACCTTCTATTACTTTTCTATTTGCTTTTTTATCGGCAGAGGCCAATCCTTTTTGCCGTAATGTTTTAATAGCTTTTTCAAAATCCCCATTTGTTTCTTGTAAAGCTTTTTTACAATTCATCATTCCTGCACCAGTTTTATCTCTTAGTTTTTTCACTAATCCTGAATTAATTTCTGAAGTCATAATATTAATTTTTCCTTATTTCTAATATACTATTATTACTATTTGATAAATGTTTCTGTAGTTGAAGATTCTGGCAAATTTTGTTGTCCCAAGCAAATACTATCAACCAAATTTTTAATAATATACTTAATAGAACTAATTGCGTCATCATTACCCGGTATTGGTAGGGTTGCTAAGTTTGGGTCACAATTCGTATCTAAAATAGAAATAATTGGGATGTTTAAAGAAAGAGCTTCCTGAATAGCAATTATTTCACGTTTTTGGTCAATTATAATGATAATATCGGGAACCTTTCTCATTTCTTTAACACCACTAAAATATTTTTTTAGTTTTTCTAATTCTTTTTTTAAATTTGAAACTTCTTTTTTTGGTAAATTTTTAAAAGAATCGTTTTTTTCTTGTTCTTCTAAATCTTTCAAGCGTTTAATTCGATCTTTTATGGTAACCCAGTTAGTAAGCATACCACCTAACCAACGATGATTTACATAAAAGGCATCACATCTTTGGGCTTCACTAGCAATTAATGAAGCTGATTGTTTTTTTGTACCGACGAATAAAAAAGTTTGTTTTCTTCTTGCTGCTTTTTTACTAAAATCACAAGCTCGCTTTAAAAATTCTGTAGTTTGGACTAAATCTAAAATATGAACCCCATTTCGCTCTGCATAAATATAAGGAAACATTTTTGGGTTCCATCGCTGAGCCTTATGTCCAAAGTGTACACCTGCATCTAAAAGTTGGGCCAATTCAATATTAGGCATAAAAAAGATACTCCTTTAATCTATTTATTAAAAAGAAAATAATATGTTATTTCTTGTATTTTTATTACTGAATAATAATTGTTTTTTTATTAAACATTATAGTATATAAGGTTTGTAATACTTTTTCAAAAGATTAAATTTATTTGTTATATTTAAACTTTAGAAGATTTTTCAATTTGTTTTGTTTCCATTTAAACTGATTTTGTAAACTTGGATTACTTTCTTTCTCAACAGAAGAGTTAGGGACCATAGCCCTATTAAAATTTAAATCTGTATAAAACCCAGTTCCCGCAGGAATCAAACGTCCAGTTATAGCATTTTCTTTGAGCCCCCGTAGCCAATCCGTTTTTCCTTGCATAGCAGCTTGTAATAAAACTTTTGTTGTTTCTTGGAAACTGGCTGCTGCTAAAAAGCTCTCAGTCTTTAAAGAAGCTTTAGTAATTCCCAATAGTATAGGACGAAATACTAACTTATGTTGATTTTTAATAGACATATTAATATAATTAGCTTGCTCTAAATCTAAAATATCCCCAGGTAAGAAATTAGTTTCGCCAGGATAATCTACAGAAACTTTATTAGTCATTTCTTTAACAATTAACTCAACATGCTTATTAGAAATAATAACTCCTTGGGAAATATATATGGCTTGAACAGAGTTAAATATTAAACTTTGTAATTTTTTTGTACTTCGGTAAGCTGATTCATACATTGATAATGTTCCAAGTGCAAAAAAATACCGAAAGTAAACATAAATAAGTGTGTGAGGATTTACAGCACCTATCGTTAATGTATCTCCTACATTAATAAATTCAAATTTTTTAACTAATAATGTCGTAGCACGTTCAATTGAATATGGATTTACTTCTTCGTCATTAGGCTTTGTCGAAATTAAAAGTGCCCTTGAAGTATGATTGATACTAGTGACCAGACCAGGTCTAGTTGCAAGGAATGCTTCTTTCATATTTGGGTTCCGAGCCTCTAAAATTTCCTCGATTTTAGGTAAACCTTGTATAATATCACCGGTTTTTAACCGCTCAAAAATTAATTCACCAAGATTATCCCGCGACTTAACGTAATCACCTGGAATTTTTCGAATAGTCGCTCCGATCGAAAATAAATAAGGCTCACCTGTTTGATATAAGATTTGATTACCTGAAGCACTTCTTATTAAGCCAGCTTGGCTAAAATGTAAACTATTACCAAATGCTGCAGTTGCGTTTAAAAATTGATTTGCTTTATATTTATGTGTAAACTCATCTAAAAAGATTGATTCGTGATCACTCATTGCCGTTAATATTATATTAGAATATTTACGACTAGTTTTTGTTTTAATACTACGAATAAAAGTATTTGAAGTATTTTTCATACTCATTATTCCTATAATACTATAAGCTTCAACAAATTGATTTTCTTCTACTATTATCGAAAAATTTATATTTTGAAATTTTACTTCACTAGGAATCAAAGCACCGAAAAGAAAAGTCTCTGAATAACTTAATTTTAATTTCCCCCAAGAGTTTTTTTTTTTCGGTTTCTTAAATTCAAGAATAATTTCTATATTCTTAGAATTATAAGAATAATCTAAAATTATAGGAGAAGAAATAAATTGAATTGGGGCATCAATTTTTATAAGACTCCCTGAATTTATGTTTAGATCAAACTCCTCAATTTTTAATTTATCATCTACAAAACACTTTTGTTGAAGAGAATATAAAGATTTTTCTTTCGTAACTTCATAACGCGTTATAGGCCGTAATTGAATATAAGTTCCTTTTTTGCTATTACCTATCTCTAAATAACTTAAACATTCAATATTAATCTGCCCGAATAAAATTTCACCAGGAAAATAAACTTGTTCACTTATTTGTTCTAAGTTTATTTTATTTTTATCTACAAAGTATCGTTGACCTGGCTTGATGATAATCCTTTTTATTTTTTGTTTTTCTAATTCAAATGTAATATAACCGGAGATATCTATAAAATACTCGGGGAAAATTTCTAAATCTTCCTGTACAAAATCTTCTTTTTTAAAATTAAAGTCTTTTATATTAACCTTAGTTAAGATTGTCGTTTCTGGTATATAAAAAATTGTGCAACCGCATTGGACTCGGTTATTATTATAATTAGTCAAACGAGTTGGCTCATGAAAATCAAAAACAAAGAAATGTCCTCCGGTTTTAGTTTGATAAATTCTATTATTTAACGTGCCGATTGAAAAGATTTTTTCATTTAATTTTTCAGGCATTATTAAAATATCATGCGTAGGCGATAAATAACATTTATAATTGTTTATTTCGTAACTAGTTTTTTCAATAAACAATTTGAAATTTTCTAAACTTACCGAAGAATTTAAAACTTTTAAGCTATTCGTCTCTGAAGTTAATTCATTCGTACAAAACTTAATACAACCACTCATAGTTGTTGTTATTTTTGATTGTGCGACAGATTGATTTTTATAGACTTTTGTAAATGGGCGAAGTTTTATATCGAATAGGAAAGGAGTATTAAAAACAGTCCCAGATAAAACCCAAAAGCTATAGCTTTTTTTGTTCCGTCTACGTTTAGTGAAATTTTTAGCAATTACTATCTTTGGTGAACCATATTCTTCTAATACTATTTCTCCTGGTGCTTTTGCAACTACATATTTAATTTCTTTTTTTGCAAGTTTTTTTTCCCTTGCACTAGGAGCTGCCTCAAACAAAACATCATTTGGTTTAATCCAAGTATGATTTTTTATAAAGATCAACGTTTCTGGGGGAATCGGAACATGTATATCCTCATTTGCAGAATTCGTAATTCGAATAGATGATGCTTTTTCAGTACGTAAAGTATCTTGCCCATAATTTGTACGGAAAGGTTTTGTTATCATTTCTGGTGCAAAATTAGTATAACCAATCCTTCCAGAGCGTGCTTGGCGAGTCAACTCACTCGTAAATATACCTCCGGTATGGAAAGTCCGCATAGTTAATTGAGTTCCAGGTTCTCCAATGGATTGGGCAGCAATTAAACCCACAGTTTCACCTAAATCTACCAATTTACCTGACGCTAAATTCCAGCCGTAACAATGCTGGCAAACTGCTCGACGCGAATAACAGGTTAATGGTGATCGAATTATTATATTTTTAATGTTTAAATCAATAAACATGTCTATCAACTTGGAAGTAATTTGTTGATTTCTATTAGCCAAAAGTACATTGTCTTCCAACGTGAAAACTGGAAAAGCTAGTACCCGACCAATTGCTCTTTCTTTTAATGAAGATAATAGTTTTATTTTTTCAATATTTTTATTTGGCAAAGCTATACCCCTTTTGGTTTTGCAATCCAATTCACTGATAATAGTACTCTGAACAACTTCAACAAGACGTCTAGTTAAATAACCAGAGTCTGCTGTTTTTATGGCAGTATCAACAATACCTTTCCTTGCCCCATAAGAAGAAACTATATAATCCGTAATAGATAAGCCTTCCCTAAAATTGGACCCGATAGCGCGGTCGATAAGTTCGCCACTTGCGTCTGACATTAATCCTCGCATACCTACTAGTTGTCGAACTTGAGCAATATTACCACGTGCCCCAGAAAAAGCCATTATATAAACTGAATTTAAAGGATCAGTTTTTTCGAAAAAATTTATAAGTTCCTCTTTTAGGTATTCGCTAGTACTATTCCAAATATAGATAATTTTTTGAAACCTTTCGACTTCTGTAATTTCACCACTATTTACCTGGATCTCAGTATGGAATATCTCTTGATTTGCTTCGTTCATTAGAACCGTTTTAGCCGGGGGTATTTTTAAGTCTTCTATACTTATAGAAATTCCTGATTTCGTAGCATACTCAAATCCTATCTCTTTTAATTGATCAACTAAAAAAGCGGCTTTTCGTTGGCCATGCATTTTAAATGCCCATTCAATAATTTTTTTTAACTCTTTTTTATTAATAACACTATTAAAGAATATTGTTGATTTTTTTATCATTTTTTGTTATTTACTTAAATATATCATTAACACATTGATTAAAAAGAATACGACCAGGAGTAGTTCGAAGATATTGAACTATAAATTTCCCATCTTCAGTTTCTTTACGCTGTAAATTGTTATAAATTTTTAATTTATTTTTATTTTGCATCGTAATAGTTTTAATAAATGTCAATTGCGTTTTCAGTTGAATATCATCATTACATCTAACCCAAATAGAAGAGTGAACATATACCTGTTTTTGTCTATAAGCTGAAATAACCTCATTAAAATTCGCAAAATAATTATTAGCCCCTTTTAAATTCATTCTATTTCGAGTTGTTAAATAATAAAAACCTAAAACCATATCTTGTGATGGTTGAATATTTGGCTCACCAGTTGAAGGCGATAAAAAATTATTTGTAGCTAGCAAACATAATCGTGCCTCTAACTGGGATTCAAAAGATAATGGAATATGGACTCCCATTTGGTCACCATCAAAATCTGCATTAAAAGCTGGACAAACCAGCGGATGTAATTGAATTGCGCGCCCTCGAACGAGTACTGGATCAAAAGCTTGTACTCCTAAACGATGTAAAGTAGGAGCTCGATTTAAAATAATAGGGTGCTGCACTAAAATTTCTTTTAGTAAAGACCAAATGAAAGCATCATTACTATGGATGATTTTTTTAGCTTTTTTTATTGAATGTACTAAATCTTGAAATAATAATTTATGTATAATAAATGGTAAAAATAACTCAATAGCCATTTCATATGGTAAACCACACTGGTTTAACGCAAGTTGTGGGCCTACAATAATAACAGAACGCCCGGAATAATCAACTCGTTTCCCTAATAAATTTTGACGAAATCGACCTTGTTTCCCTTCAATAATATTTGCTAAAGATTTTAACGGCCGTTTATGACTATCTAAAACTTTATCACCTCTTTTCCCATTATCAATTAAAGTATCAACAGATTCCTGAATCATTCGTTTTTCTGTATTAAGAATCATCCTTGGTGCACGAACAGACAATAATCGACCTAGTCTATTATTTCTAATAATAATTTTTCGATAAAGCTCATTTAAATCTGAGGTTGCAAATCTTCCATTTTCTAATCTTACCATAGGCCGAATACCAGGAGGAAGAACAGGTAAATACTCTAAAATCATCCATTCAGGTCTACTATTAGTATTTAAGAAATTTTCGAATAAACGAACCTTCTTAATCGCCTCGTCAATTTTTTTGGTTATATCCGAAAAAAGAATTATCTCACGGTTTTGTTCTATTTCCGCTTTTAAATCTATTTTTTGTAGCGTATTATATAAAAATTCAGACCCTTCTACTCGTTTATCTGAAACAAACCCTTCTTCGCTATAAAGAAGCTGTTCATATTTGGAAAAATCACGATCCACATTTTTTCCATAAATCATCTCCTCAAGTGTATTTACAGGTGTATTCAGGATTGCTGATAAAATACTTGGAGAACCTTTTAAGTACCAAATATGTACGACAGGAGATAATAATTTTACATAACCCATTCTATGACGTCTTATTATAGAATCTGTAACTTCTACCCCACAAAATTCACAGAATAATTCTTCTTTAGTCTTTTGCTTATAACGACCACATCCACATTCCCAACTTTTAACAGGCCCAAAGATTTTTTCACAAAATAGCCCCCCCTTTTCAGGTTTATACGTTCGATAATTAATCGTTCCCGAATCTAGAACTTCACCCACAATTTCGCCAGTTGGTAATTCTTTTTCACTCCACTTTCTAATTCTTTTTGAAGAAGCCAAATTAATTTTTACACATTCAAATTCTTGATTGACCTTTTTAATTGTTTTTTTTTTCATTCTTTTTAAAATATTTTCATGAAAATACAAAGTGAAAATAACCTCTTTCTTTAAAGAACTCTTGATTTAATAAGAGCCATCAAGTTAACGTTGTAAACATCAATTTCTCCGTTTTTTCGAGTTCCAAGTTGTTTTGTTGTAATGTCTAATCCTAGCGCATTTAATTCAAGTAGTAAAACTTTAAAAGATTCAGGAACGCCTGGCCTTGGAATTGGATGCCCTTTAATAATAGCACTAAAGACCTCATGCCGCCCACTTATATCATCTGATTTAACAGTCAATATTTCTTGGAGAGTATAAGCAACGCCGAAAGCTTCAAGAGCCCAAACTTCCATTTCCCCAAATCTTTGCCCACCATGTTTTGCTTTTCCCTTTAACGGTTGCTGTGTAACTAATGAATAAGTACCTGTTGATCGGGCATGCATTTTTTTATCTACTAAATGAATAAGTTTTATAAGATAAGGTTTGCCAACTGTTATAGGGTTATCAAATAATTCTCCAGTTCTCCCATCTGTCAATAGTACTTTACCAGGAGAAAAAGAATTATAAAGCCAAGCTTTATTACTTTCAATAGAAGCCTTTTTTAATGTTTGATTTATAAGTATACGTGAGGCATCAGGTCTATAAACCTCATCAAATGGGACAATTCTGAAGCGCTGATTTAAATAATCACCAGCAAAGCCTAGTAAGCATTCAAAAATTTGACCTACATTCATCCTCGAAGGAACTCCTAAAGGATTTAATATAACATCAACTATTGTTCCATCAGGTAAAAATGGCATATCCTCCATCGGCACTATTTTCGAAATAACTCCTTTATTCCCATGTCGGCCAGACATTTTATCACCAATTCGAATTTTTTTAATTTGTGCTATTGAAACACAAACCCAATGATCAACCCCTAATGATAAATTATCTCCTTTTTCACGAGAAGCTGTTTTAATTTCAATGACACGACCTGAAACTCCATTAGGTAATCTTAAAGATGTATCATCTGGTTCAGGCGACTTAATATTAAAAACCGCTCTCAATAATTTACTTTCAGGTAATTCCTCTGCCTCAATAACAGGTGTAATTTTCCCTACTAAAATGTCACCACCTCTAACAAAGGTTCCTTTTTTTATTAATCCATTGATATCCAAATTTGCTAAAGCTTCTGGTTCAATATTTGGGATTTCATTGGTTAATTCCTCTAGTCCAGAATTTATTTCTGTTAATTGAAGATCATATTTTTCTATATGAATTGAAGTAAATAAATCTGCATATACTAGTTTTTCACTTACTAAGATAGCGTCTTCATAATTATAACCTTCCCAGGGCATATAAGCCACCCTTAAATTTTGCCCAAGTGCCAGTTCCCCTTCATCTGTTGCAGGACCATCCGCAATGATTTGTCCAGACCTTACTATTTGACCCGGCCAAACTATAGGTTTTTGATTAATTATTGTTTCTTGATTAGATCGACGATATTTATCTAAGAAATATATTTTTGACGTTGCTTCATTATCTCCCATTAATATTATAATACGATCCGCTGAAACATAGTCAACAATGCCATCTAGAACATTTAATAGAACAACTTGTGAATCAGCAGCAATTTGATATTCAAGACCTGTGCCAATAATAGGTTTGTGTGGGTATAATAATGGGACAGCCTGTCGTTGCATATTAGAACCCATTAATGCGCGGTTTGCATCATCATGTTCAAGAAACGGAATTAATGAGCATCCAATAGATAAAATTTGTATTGGGGAAACTGATATAAAATCAACCTTTTGAGAATCAACTTCCATAAATTCATTATATTGTCTCACCGCAACAATAGATTCTTTTAAATGATGGTCTAAAGTTAATGAAACGTCAGCTGGAGCAACTTTATAAGTCACTTCTTTTTCTGCTGTTAAATAAACTACTGGAAGATGTTTAAGAACCCTTCCTTTTATCACCCTAAAAAAAGGTGTTCGAATAAAACCATACTTGCTAATGGTAGCATGAGTTGCTAAGGATGCGACCAAACCTGCCCTTTGCCCTTCTGGAGTTTCAATAGGACACAATCTCCCATATTGGGTTGGATGTATATCCCGCGCAGCAAAGCTTACATGATCACCATTTAATCCTCCTGGACCTAACGAACTAATTCTACGTTTATGAGTAAGTTGGGCTAAAGCATTTGTTTCATCAAAATACTGAGACAAAGGACTTAACCCAAAAAATTCTCTAACTACAGATGTTAAAATTCTTGGATTCACAAGTGTCCCTGGCATCAATAATTGTTCAAATGGTTTCTCTTGTGTTTTACTTTTTTTCGCACCTTTTTTTTTTTTAGGTTTGGCAACCTCAAATAGTTGTTCTCGACCTGTAATAGTTTTCTGTAGTCTATTCAAAGCGACTCTTATTTGGAGTTGCAAAAGTTCACCAACTCCTCGTACTCGTCGATTTTTTAAATCATCTATATCATCTAACCTTTCATTATGGAAACTTATCTCAATTAAGTTATCAATTGTTCTTAGGATATCTATAGCGGTCAAAAATCTTATATTCAATGGTAAATTTAAACCTAGTTTTTGATTAAGCTTAATACGACCAATTTCTCCTAAATCATAATAGTTTTTATTTAATATTCGGTTTTTTAAAAGTTCTCTAGCTCTAAAAACTGCCAATAGCATACCACGATTGTAAGAACCATAATCAGATTCTTTCCCCATTTTTTTATGAATAATACGGTTCAGAGAATCCGTACTCTTTTGGAAAAAAGAGTAATTTTTTAGGGATTCACAAATTTCATTTTCTTCTAAATTTAAGCCAATAAGAAACCAATTTATTGGAATTTTAAATTGTTTATCAATTTTTACCCAGATTAAATTATATTCTAACTCAAACGTTAACCATGATCCGTAATTTGATATAATGGTTCCTTCATAAATACTTTTGTTTTCTTTTTCTGTTAGCTTATAATAGACACCGGGACTTCGTACTATTTGGCTAACAATGATTCTTTCACACCCATTAAATATGAAGGTGCCTTTATCTGTCATTAAAGGAACTTCCCCAAAAAAGACATATTCTTTAGGATAATAGAATTCTTTTAGTTCCTTTTTGGTTGTAACAATTTTTTTTACACCCATAAGAATATAAATTTTTAAATTATAACTCCCTCTTTTTTTTAACGCATCAAGGATGCTGAAACTTGGGTATTGTATTCTATATTCTTGCCCAAAAATCAATAATTCAATACCATTTTTTTCATTTATAATAGCTGGATAATTTACTAACTCTTGTGATAAACCTTCCTTTAAAAACCAACAAAAACTTATTCTTTGATTTTCTGACAAATCTGGGAGCCTTATGGGGTAATTCTGCATTTTTTTCTCTAAAAGATTTTTCATCGTATGTTTATTTAAAAGATTAAAAATAAGGCTTTACCCTTTAAATTAATGTAAATTTTTGTTATTAGAAGATTCTTTTAACATTTTATATAATTTTGATTTTTTTCTTGAAGCAGTATTTTTTTGTATTACGTTCTTTTTCGCGGCCTTATCAATTTGACTAAAAATTAAATTCAAAGAGTTTTTAGCTAATAAATAGTTGTCATTAGTTCTTTCTTTATAATAAGATTTAACGAAAATAACATATTTTTTCGTAAAAGTTTTAATCAGAGAATTATATGAACTATTTCGAATACTATTTCTTTTATTTGTTTTTATACGTTTTCTAGATGATCTACTATTAGCCATTCTATTGTTCTCCTTGTAAAAAACTATATGTATATCTATTTCTCTAATGAAATAATATAATCTTTTAATAGTTTTATGCAAGTTTTAATTGCAATAATAAAAAAATAAATATAGTAAGTTACTAAGGAGAGAGTCGGATTCGAACCCACGGAACGCGTAAACGTTCATCTGATTTCAAATCAGACGCAATCGACCATCTCTGCCATCTCTCCTTTCTAAATAAATTAAGATAATATCCTATAGGTTTAATATTTTAAAATAGCAATTTATAAAATATTAAACTTGTAAAATATTATTTTAAGATCAAACAAACTTACTTTTAAAATTAAAGTCGAAAGACCGTTTAATCTATCTAAACGTCCCACTTATTAGATATACTTAAACAGTATAATTAACCTATTGCCATTTAATAGAAGCTGGGTTAGGGTTTTTACCTATAGAAAAATCCCTTTTCCCAATTGGAGTCCTACCGACATTAGAGGTTTCAGGAAAAACTCCATCTTTTGGATGCAGAAATTGTATTTCACCTCCAGGAAAGATTCTATAGATTTTATAATCCTTTATTTTTAACGATCGTAATTGAGTACCTAATGCTAGACATTGTTCTTTACGAGCTAAATACAAAAGATTCTGGCCTAGAAGCATAAGAGCCGCGCCAGCTGTGGGCATTTCAAAAAATTGCTCTTTTGGGGATGTCCAAGTAATAACATATTTTTCTTCGAATTCTGCTGATCTTAACCAACCTCCAGTACTACCACCGAATACAGGCATATATTGTGCAGGAAACTGTGACATAAGCAAATTTACTTAAAATTTGAAAAATTTAATAGATTTATATTTATTCTAGCGGAGGCCGGATTCGAACCTGCGACCTTCGGGTTATGAGCCCAACGAGCTACCTACCTGCTCTACTCCGCATAAATTTAGTTGTTTCAGAAGCTATAATTCTTTTAAAAGTTTTAAAAAACTCTTAAAAAAATTATATTCGGGACGGCAGGATTTGAACCTGCGGCACCCTGCTCCCAAAGCAGATACGCTACCAAACTGCGCTACGTCCCGTAATGGTATACAAGCTATTATACCATTACCATACCTAGATTGGCAAAACTTCAATAAAAATATTATTGAGCAGCTTCTTTAGCTGCATACATAACTTCTAAAGTTATAAGATCTAAATTTTTTTGTTGAGCAAATTTTTCTGTGTTTCGTTTAATTTTTCCTCTAACAAAACCTGGAATTTTAGTTAATTCCGCTTGGGCTTCTAAATTCCATTTTATTTCAGAATTTACTGATAGTCCCGCACTCATAACCTCTTTTGTATCATGCCCACCAAAAATTTCTAACAAATGATCTTCCATCCCTAAAGTAAAAGAATTGTAAATTAAATCTGCAATTTGATTAGCTCCTTCATAACCAAGAAATGGTCTATAACTTAGAGGAAAATTTTGAATATGGACAGGAGCTGATATAACACCACAAGGAATATTTAAACGTTTTGCCACATGTCTTTCCATCTGTGTACCAAAAATTACAGCTGGCTCAACTTTCGCTATTAAATCTCCAATTAAATTATGATCATCTGTGATGACAATTTCTTCACATAGATCTCCAACTTCTTTTTCAAACCAAGACTTATCATATTTACAGTAAGTTCCAGCCCAGACAACGTTGATGCCCATTTCTCGTGTTAAAATTTTAGTCATTGCAGCAGAATGCGTTGAATCACCAAATACTATAGCTTTTTTGCCTGTTAAGTTTTGACAATCAATAGATCTTGAAAACCAAGCTGATTGAGAAACAAAACGAGTTTGTATGTCAATATATTTCTCAAAATTAGTATCTAAATGATTCTCATTTAAAATATATTGTATTTTTCGAATACAATTAGCTGTTTCAACAACTCCCATTGGAGTAATATCAATAAAAGGGATACCAAAATCTTCTTTTAAGTATTCCGCTGTTAACAAACCAATTTCTCTATAAGGAACAAGATTAAACCAAGCTTTAGGTAAATTTTTTAGTTCATGTACCGATGCTCCTTCTGGAAGGATCGCATTAACCTTAATACTCAAGTCTGACATTAATCTTTTTAATTCGGCAACGTCATGTTGATTATGAAATGCTAGATTAAAAGAGCCAATAATGTTCACCGAAGGTTCAATAGTTTTATTTATATCCAATCTATTATTTTTCTTTTCTTTTTTTATATAAAATTGAACAATTTGTTCTAATGTTCTATCAGCGGCTTGCATTTCATTAACTCTATAGTGATTAACATCTGCTAATAATACATCTGCATTTGTTTCAATCGATGCCCGATTTACAAAATTCTGTAAATCTTCTTGTAGTATGCTTGAAGTACACGTTGGTGTTAGCACAACTAAATCTGGCTTTTCTTCTTTATCTTTTCTATTTATATTGTTAACAACTTTTTCTTGTGATCCCCTAGCTAATACATGTCTATCAACTACGCTTGCTGTTACTGAGGTGAAATCTCTTTTTCTTTCTAACATTGAACGCATAACATTAAAGTAATCATCACCAAGAGGCGCATGCATTATAGCATGAACGTTTTTAAAAGAACTTGCAATTCGAAGGGTACCAATGTGGGCTGGGCCTGCATACATCCAATAAGCTAATTTCATATTATATAAAAATATAGTATTATTTTTAAGGTAAAAAATTTACAGATTTCTAAATACACATACTAAATATTAAATTTGGAATACTACTCGTTAAATTAAACTCAAAATTAAAGTTTTCCAAATTTTTTATAATGAACTGTGGACTGATTATACTCTATCTAAAAAAACTTTGTAAATTATACCGCTCTAAAATAAAATATTAACCCAGGGTCGATGCCCGAGTGGTTAAAGGGGGCGGATTGTAAATCCGCTGGTTTACCTACGTTGGTTCAAATCCAACTCGGCCTATTATATTTTATGTTTAGACAACGTTTATAAATTATTTTTTTGGCTTTCTTGGTTTTTTCTTTTTATCTCGACGATCCCACCATACAAAATCTTCTCCATCTCTTCCCAAATGAATTTCTACTGCCTCACGCATAAAATAACTAGATGTATAACGCCCTAAAAAAGCATTTAAAAAACAAGGATAAAATACCAAAGCTACCCATACAATATATAAGAGTAGGGAAACTTCTGCTCTATTAGATGGATCTTTTAAGACAGTTTCCAGTGCCCCATAATATAACTCTTGAAAAATTCCGATGAATGACATTAATATAATACTAAACATAACATTAAATCTTACGAAGCGATCTTTGGGCCTTCGATAACGTATAAAAAGTCCATAGGTGAAGCCTAAATAAACTAATGATAAAAATGGAATTTGTTGAATAACTTCCATAGAATCGACAATAAAATTTGGCATAACTAATCGAACAAGAAAAGGATGTGTTATCTGAATTTGGGGTATTAGTGTATTCATTATGTCTATGTATGGAACATAAAAAGCTAATACAGCGAAAAAGCGTTGAAAAATTAATTCATTACAAGATAAAAACCATTTTCGGGGTTTTTTTATATTGAATTTTTGATCTAAAACAAATCCTAAGACAAGAAAACTAACAACAAGGAAAATTTCAACCCAATAAACTTCATAAAGTAAAAATTGAAGATCTGCAATAATTCTATCTGATAAACTTTCTTGCCCAACATCAATAACTGCTGAACTGTTTTCTAAAATACCTAATGCGTTATGGTCTATAAGAGTAGTTGTTAACTCTAAATCCTGATCAACAGTTTTGATATCATTAGATAATGATTGTGTAGTCTCAACCAAATCATAAATACTTATTGTCATAAAAGAACCTCGTGACCTATAAAAAGTTCCATATATATCCTTAGGATAAATAATGAGTTTTTAATAAAAAATAAAACCTACTATCATAGCAGAGATTACATAATATATATATATATTTTTTTTAAATATCCGATATCTATATATATATAATAATGCAATATATATATATATTATACTACAAATACTAAATTTTTGTACTTATTATTCTATAAAAGATTGAAGACAGCGTAAAAACTCTACATTAAACTTAACTTTTGCACGATTTGTTTTTCCTCCAAAGCTAACTTTCTTCGGGAAATTTGATAACCAAAATTCTGAAAACGAAATATAACTAATTAAACTACTTATTATTAAAAATAAAAAACCAAAATAGATTAATTTTACTCCGGGATCTGCTTTAATTTGAATACCTGTTGATGAGATAATATCTATAAACCTTATTAAAGAGAAGTTTATATTATTAATATTTTCGCCAATATTTATATTATTTAAAAATTTCCCTTCCTGACTATATAAACTTAATTGTCCTCGATTATTCTTAATAAGTAAAATAAAGTTTTTTTGACTTTTTACCCCATTAGGTAAGGAACTAATCCAAATTTTTTGATTAGAATTTTTAACTTTTAAAATAGGAAGTTGAATAACTGCATTAGATAAATTTTTTTTTGTTATATTTAGACGTATCCCTAGAATACTCCAATCTGTTTGATAAATTATTAATTCATTTATTAATAACGGATTATTTACTGAAATAGTTTTACGATTTAACTCGAATCCTTGATAATTTAAAACTGATATATCTGAATAGAACTGTTTAACTTGGCCTGTTTTGGCATGAGTAGTCCAAAAGTCATTAATACGAAACGCTTGCTGAGGTATATTAGAAAATAAACCATTTTTTATAGGATTTTGGATATGAAATAATTCCGTTTTAGGGATTATCTCTTGAGAATTAAATCCTGTTAATGCTCCTAAAGCGCTTCCTAACAATATACATATAATACTTAAATGAACAACAATAGGACCAACTCTACTTATTAATCCTTTGTAGGCATAAAGAGTATTATGTTGTTGAAACAATGAATATTGCCTAATTATTAAGGAATAACTTAAGTGACTTTGAAATACTCGGGCTTTATTTATTTTAAAATTGAGTTTATTAAATTGTCTAAATTGTTTATAAAAGTAATATCGGCGAGAAAATTTCAAAGTTGGTAATTGTTGAATAATTGTACAACATAGTAAAGAAAGTCCTAATAATAATAATAAGAATAAAAACCACCAAGTATTATAAATGTTATTAAAATTGAAAAGTAATATGATTTTCCAGAATGGTACACTAAAAATTTTAGATGAATAATTAAGTTGGTAAAATTCTATATTTTTATTTTGCTCAATAATTGAACCAATCCCACTAATAGTTGCGATAACCAATAAAATTAAGATAGCTAATTTTAAATTAGCCAAAAATTTAAAAAACTTTTTCATAACATTTACTTTAAAAAATTTTTTTAACTCCTCATTTTCCATAAGGTTTTTAAGCCAACCTAATCTTTCCTGAATATGCCCAACTTTCTACGAGTTCTGTTCTTAGGGGATCAATATCCACTAATGGTACCGTTCTTTTAATGGCCACAAGAATATCTTCAGTAGTAAATTCTCTTTTTTCACTATAGGCTACATACATAGCCTCCGTAATGGCTTGTTCGATTTCTGCACCTGAAAATTTCCTTGCTTTGTTACCTAATTTTTTAATATCATATCGGTACCAGGTTTCAGGTCGAAATCGTTTTAGGTGTAATTCAAAAATTACTTGTCTTTCATCCACTTCGGGAATACCTAAATAAAATATTTCATCAAACCTACCCTTACGTAATATTTCAACCGGTAAAGAATGAATATCATTAGCAGTTCCAATTACAAAAACAGGAAGAGTTTTTTCCCCTAACCAATTAATAAATGTCGAAAGGACTCTTTTTGTTGTTCCGCTATCAAAACTATATTTACTTTCGCCAAAAGCTTTATCAAGCTCATCTACCCATAAAATGCACGGAGATAACGATTCACTAGTTGTTATCATCTTTCGTACACGTTTTTCCGATTCACCTACAATCCCACCAAATAATCGCCCTACATCTAGCCGTAATAAAGGTAATTGCCATTCATAAGCTATAGCTTTTGCTATCAAACTTTTTCCGCTTCCCTGAATTCCAATAAGTAATACACCTCTTGGTGAGATTAAACCATAATTAACTGCTTGTTCTGAAAAGGCGTTAGTTCTTGCATTTAACCAATTTTTTAAGTTGTGAGCTCCCCCAACATCTTTTAAAGTTTTTTTAACGGCCCAAAACTCGAGAAGATTAGTTTGATTAATTACCTGACGTTTCTCTTGTAAAATAATAGGGATACTCCGGCTATCTATTCGTCTATACAATATTATCACTTTACCTAAAACTCTTCGAATCTTTTCTAAGCTTAAACCTTGACAAGCCTGAATTATTTTCATGTACACTTTTTCACTTAATGTTCCCTGGAATACAAGTCTACGACTCATACGTCTAAGTTCTTTTTTTATTTCATTTGAATTTGGCAAATGAAATTGTACGGTTGTTACTAAATCTACTACTTCTTCAGGAATTTGGACCTCGGAGTCTACAATAATTATTGTTTTTAAATCAACCTTAAGTAATTTTGTAAGATTTCTTAATTTTCTAGTAATTACTAAATCTTTTAGAAACCTTTTAAAATCTCTAAGCAAAAAGACACTAGGTGTTCTATAACTTAATTCCTCAATTAAATTTAATGCTTCAAGAGGGTTTCGTTTACCAAACCCATTTTGACTTGGATTTAATTTGTAGCCTTCAAGAAAATCCCAAATATATAAATTTTTATTACCAATAGCTTGGCGAATTGTGTACTCGACTCGCTCTTCTTCAATCGTAACGATATAAAGAATAGGATATCGAGCTTTGATTAATAGTCTTAGCTCGTCTACAAATTCCATATTTTACTTCCTATATATAAGTTATTCTCTATTTATATTGATCTAATATTTAACTCGATTATTTAAAAACATAGATTTTTCCTTTTTTTTCTTCGGCGGTTATTTAATATTTTACACCCTTCTTTTGTTTTCATCCGAGCACGAAATCCTGAAACAGCGATTACTTTTTTATTCGTTCCTTCTAAAGTTCTTTTCGTCATATAAATCTCTAATCCAATAAAATATAAGTTATAAAATAAGTATACTCTATATTTATATAATATAGCAAGTTTTTCTATGTGCCATGAAAATATATAGTATAATGAGAGTAACAACAAGTTTATCTTTTTAAACTTATAGTTTTATCTTTTTTTAATAAGTTTAAGTAACATCGGTTAATATAATATTAGAAATAAAAATTTCAAATATTATAGAATCCCTGCAATCTTTGAGAGTACTATCTAATAGATTTAGTGCCCGTTCTTCATATTGAATAAAAGGATCCTTCTGAGCATAACCTTCCCAACTAGTAGCATCTAATAAAAAATTCATATTTTCTAAATGTTTATACCAATAAAAATCTATATATTTAAAAAATATAAGTTGATTATACCTATCTAAAACACGAGAATCAGTCGCACAGGAATATCGAAATTCTTTACAAATATAACTAGACCATAATTGCTCATATAAAAATTTACGTAGTATAAAAAGTTTATTTAAGTTATTATATATCATGTCAGTTGAAATACCTAAACGATTTAGTAACCGAAGTATTCGTTTTGTAAGAAAAATAGTTTTGCCCTTTTGGCTCTGATATTCCAAATAGTCAATAAAATCATCAAGAAATCCTTCACTAAATTCCATAACTAAATCCCGCATTATAAGTGTATATAATACTCTCTCCCTTAAATAATAAATAACTTTCCTTTGTTTATCTAAAACTTGATCATATTTATTCAAAGTCTTACGTTGATCATAGTAAAACCCCTCAACTTTTTGCTGTGCAGAATTTAATGCCTTTGTCAAAAATTTAGAATCTATTACTTCACTATCAATTTCTAATTTCTGCATTATATCTTGAATCTTCGTACCACCAAAAATTCGGATTAAAGGATCATTTAAACTTAAGAAAAAACGTGAAGCTCCTAAATTTCCTTGTCTTCCAGAGCGACCACGTAGTTGGTTGTCAATTCGACGCGATTCATGTCTTTCAGTACCTATTACATAAAGTCCTCCAAGCGATTGTACAATTTGCGATTCTTTTTTTTGTAATTTTTTATATTTTTCTAATAACTGTTTATATAAGTCTATAATAAATTTTTCTAAAATATTCAAAGTTTTATTTGAAAGATATAAAACTGTCAAAAGAGTGTTTAAATCCTGTTGTAAATAATCAATTAATTTTGGATTTCTTTTTAAAGTTTGCTTCAACCGCATTAAATTAATTCCAGGAATAAAAAATGTATTTTTCGTTTCAATTAGTTTTTGTAATATATACCGAGTCGATTCCATTGCCTTAAATTCCGCATTACCACCTAATAAAATATCAGTTCCTCGCCCAGCCATATTGGTCGCAATTGTTATTGATTTTAAGCAACCTGCTTGCGCAACAATACTTGCTTCTCTTTTAACATTTTCAGGCTTTGCATTTAATAATTCGTGAGGAATATTATAAGTAGATAATAATTGAGATAAAATTTCCGAATTTTGAATGGTGGTAGTACCCACTAACACAGGTTGACCTATATAATACATTTTAAGACATTCTTGAGCCACTGCACGCCATTTATTGATTTCATCAATAAAGATGAGATCTGAATTGTCTTGACGTCGCATTTTTTCATGAGTTGGTAAAATAGAGACAGATAGACCATAAATATTTTCAAATTCTAATTCTTCAGTTTTGGCGGTACCCGTCATACCTGAGATTTTAGGATAAAGTCGAAAAAAGTTCTGATAAGTTATTGAAGCTAAAGTTTCACTTCCTTTAAGACTTTGAATATTTTCTTTAGCTTCAATAGCCTGGTGTAATCCGTCACCCCATTTTCTACCTTCCATTATTCGCCCGGTAAATTCATCAATAATAACAATAGCTTTATTTTTTAATATATAATGGACATCTTTAAAAAAGAGATGTTTTGCCTTTAATGCATTTAAAATATATGGGATCCAAGGATCTTGAATACTATATATATTAGTCACGTTTAATAAAATTTTAGTTCGTTCTAAACCTTTATTTGTTAAACTTATTTTTTTGGCCTTTTCATCAATATCAAAATGTTTGTTATGTTCTAAATATTTGGCAACTTCATTGGCTTTAAAATATTTCTCTACAATTAAGTTAGATTCACGTGAGATAATTAATGGAGTTCTAGCTTCGTCAATTAAAATTGAGTCGACTTCATCAATGATACAAAAGTTAAATGGAGTTTGGACTAATTCCTTTCGGTCTGTTACCATATTATCTTTTAGAAAATCAAAAACTAAATCTACATTTGTTACATAGGTTATATCCCGTAGGTAATTTTTTTTACGCTCTAACCCAGACATATCAAATTGAATCAAGCCAACTTTTAAACCCAAAAACCTATATACTTGACCCATCCATTCGGCATCTCTTTTTGCCAAATAATCATTTATTGTAACAATATGAACTCCGACCCCTAATAATGAATTAATTAACGCGGGTGAAGTAGAAACTAAAGTTTTTCCTTCTCCTGTTTTCATTTCTGCAATTTTTCCTTCATTTAAAACTAAACCTCCTAGTATTTGTACATCATAATGACGAAGCCCAGTTGTTCTTTTGGAAGCTTCTCTTGTTAAAGCAAACCCTTCCGCTATTGTATTTTCATCCAAACAGTTTACTTTAGAAACAAAACTTTTTAACTTTAAAGTTCGGCTTTTTAATTCTTCATCACTAAGTTCTACAAGTTCATTTTCTATTGTATTAATACAACTTAATAGTAATTTATATTTATTCCACACTATATTAGGTTGAGATAATAATTTTATCATAGGGTAGTAAATTCTAATTTTAATAAAACTAATTTAAAAAAATAATAATATTATTTAATGTTTTTAAAGAGCCTTAAGTTAAGGCTAGGCGAGACACGTATAAATGTACTTATAGTTCAATAGAATAGTTATGTTTAATTTAAAAGATAAAAAAGCGAATTAGCTCTATTTTTAAAAAGTCTACTTATTACAATAGATATTAGAAAAAAGATCAGTAGAATATTAAAGGGAAAAAGATCTTAATGGACTTGGTATATCACTTGTAGGTGCAAAAAAATTCCCAATAGCTACATTGGTAAACCTTAATTTTAACCAAATAATAAAGGTTTCATCTGTTGAAACAATCGCTGAATATTTAGTCCCTTCTTTTAAGCGACCCCGCAAATCGGATAACTGAATAGAATTAAAGAACTGTGGGGATTCAATAAGCCAAAAATCTATTAGTTTATTTACTCTTTGGTAATGTTGAACACGTTCACGTAAAACTTCTTCTAAAGGCTCATCTTTAAGCAAAAATCTATTGCTAGCTAAAATAAAATGGTATTTCTTAGCTATTTTTTCTTTTTTTGTCATAAAATAGTTAAAAATAAAAACGTTTTAAGGGGGTTACTAATCCAGGGTTTTATCTTTCTCAACCTTGATCATTAATTAGTGTTTAATTTAAGGTTAATAGTTATTTTTTATTCTTCTAACTCTACTTTACTATTATTTAATTAAAAAATTAGAGCCTTTTATAGGGGAACTCGATTGAGCAAATTTAGAGGGGTTGATTCTACCAGCTAAAAAAGCTTCTCGACCTGATTGAACCGCAAGATTCATAGCTGCTGCCATTTTTATTGGTATATTTGATTGTGCTATTGCGGTATTAACTAAAACTGCTTGAGCCCCTAATTCCATTGCTAAGTTAGCTTCGCTTGGAGACCCTATTCCCGCATCGATTATAACAGGTATTTTTGAATTCTCAATAATAATTCGTATATTGTTTATATTTTGTATCCCTTGACCAGATCCAATCGGTGATCCCAAAGGCATAATTGTCGAACAACCTACATCTTCTAAATGTTTTGCTAACATAGGATCAGTATTTGTATAAGGTAAAACATTAAAACCTTTTTTTACTAAAAATTCAGCAGCCTTTAATGTCCCTATGGGATCTGGAAATAAATATTTTGGATCTGAAATAACCTCTAATTTAATAAAATTATTTTCAGTCTGGCCAATGCGTTTCGATAGTTCCCGTCCTAAAAAAGCTAATCTAATTGCTTCTTCCGTGGTTTTTGCTCCAGCTGTATTAGGTAATAGCCATAAATTTTTCCAGTTTATTGAAGTCATTAAAGTGTCATCTTTAATACTATTTATTAAGTTGAGTCTTCTTACAGCAACTGTAATAATCTCACATTCACTTTTTTCTAAACAATTTATCATCTCTTTTAAAGTTTTATATTTTCCCGTTCCAAGTATTAATCGAGAAGTAAAAACTTTATTATCAATAACTAGGCTATCTTTATTTTCCATTATTTCTTATAATAAGGTTCTTTTTTATAATTCCCTGTATCTTTATATTGTACAATATAAAGATATTTACTTGTCAAGTTAATAATTTAATCAAATTTAGATTTAGAAGAAGCGAGTGACGCGATTTGAACGCGCGACATCAACCTTGGCAAGGTTGCGCTCTACCACTGAGCTACACTCGCACTAAAAAATTGAATATACTAGGAAATATAAAATTTACTATCTCAAACTAAATATTGAGACTTTTAATAAGTAAACTTTATATTTAATTGCTGGTTTTAAATATAAAATTTAAAATAAACCAATTAAGAACAAATAAATAAATTTAAGAAAAATATTTATCATTTATATTATTCGAAATCTTTTCGATTTGGGTTTCGTGACGGATCATTAGATAAGAAACCAAATATAAATAAGGAACTAAAACCCGTTACGACCGCAAAAACAAATAGTTTTAAAAAATATAAACTAAACATAAAAATTCTCCAATAATATTATTTATTGTTAATTATACACCAAAAGTAAAATCTAATCTTCACTAAAATCAGTATCAATAACGGTATCATCATCTAAGTTTTGTTGAGATTGAGCTGAGGCTTGATTCTCTACATTAACCGAATCAGACACCTCTTCTCCTATCTGTTTTGAAAATTCTTGTAGCTCTTGCATTTTCATCTTAAGGTCTTCACTATTGAAATCTTCTTTATCATAAATCTCACGAACATCTTGAATTCTTGCTAAAAGAGTTTCTTTTTTCTCGTTTGAAATTTTATCCGTGTATTCTTTTAATTGTTTTTCATTTTGATAACAAAGTAAATCAGCCTGATTTTTTAAGTCAATTTTTTCTTTCTTTTCTTTATCAATTTTAGATGCAGCTTCAGCTTCTTGTATCATTCTTTCTACTTCTTCTTTCTCTAAGTTTGAAGGGTTTTGAATATTAATACGTTGTGTTTTCCCCGTCCCTTTATCTTTTGCTGTAACCGTCAAGATTCCACTGGCATTAATATCAAAAGTCACCTCAATTTGAGGAATTCCTCTTGCGGCTAATGGAATTCCTTCCAACCTAAAGTTTCCTAAATTTTTATTATCGCTAGATAATTTTCTTTCACCTTGTAAAACCTCAACATCTACACTCTCTTGGTTATCATTTGCTGTTGAAAAAACTTCTGATTTTTTAACAGGTATAGTTGTGTTTCGAGGAATCATTACTGTCATAAGTGAACCTAATGTTTCCACACCTAATGATAGCGGTGTAACGTCTAATAGTAAAATATTTTTAACTTCCCCTGCTAAAACTCCCCCTTGTACAGCTGCACCAATTGCCACAACTTCATCAGGGTTTACACTTTGATTCGCCTCTTTTTCAACAATACTATAAACTAACTGTTGAATAGCAGGAATACGAGTCGAACCTCCTACTAAAACTAACTCTTTAATTGAATCACGCTCTATTTTAGAGTCTTTTATCGCTGCTTCTACTGGTAAGCGACAACGTTCTATTAAATCTTCACAAAGTTCTTCAAATTTTGCCCTTGTTAATAACTCCTCTATATGTAAAGGACCCTCTTGTCCAGCTGTAATAAATGGTAAATTTATCGTAGTTTCTGATAAATTAGATAATTCGATTTTAGCCTTCTCAGCTGCTTCTGTTAACCTTTGTAACGCTTGGGGATCCAAAGCTAAATCAATATTTTCTTTTGTTTTAAAATTATTTAGAATGTATTCAACAATCTTTTTATCAAAATCATCTCCACCTAGTTTGGTATCTCCAGAAGTGGCTAAAACTTCAAAAACACCATCTCCAACCTCTAAAATTGAAACATCAAAAGTTCCTCCACCTAAATCAAAGATAATAACAACTTCGTTATCCTTTTTTTCTAACCCATAGGCTAAAGATGCTGCTGTTGGCTCATTTATTATTCGTTTAACATCTAATCCGGCAATTCTACCAGCATCTCTTGTTGCTTGACGTTGTGAATCATTAAAATAAGCTGGTACTGTTATTACTGCTCCATTTACTGTTTGACCCATGTATAGACTTACGTCATTTGATAGTTTTCTTAAAATTTGTGAAGAAATTTCTTCCGGACTAAACTGTTTATCTAAATTTGAACAAACTATTTTAACATTATCTTTACTATCTCCTACGACTTTATAAGAAACTTTCTTAGAATCCGCCGTTAGTTCACTAAATTTCGAACCCATAAAGCGCTTTATTGATGAGAATGTATTCTCAGGATTAATGACTGCTTGTCTTTTAGCAATTTGACCAACCAAAAGTTCACCGTTTTTAGTATACGCTACAATAGATGGTGTCGTTCTTAAACCTTCAGTATTACTGACAACAGTTGGTTGCCCGACTTCCATAATTGCTGCAACAGAATTAGTAGTTCCAAGATCGATACCTAAAATTTTTGACATATTTTTACCTAAATAAAGTTTTTATAAGAACAATTTAAAATATTAAAAAAAAAAACGAACCCGTAGACAATATTATACTACAAGCACTGATTAATGTCTAGTAGTATAAATACTATCGTATTTACCGAACCTTTGAACCTAATCCAAATTGCCTTTAATACTTTAATCAAAGACAATTACTATTGAATATAACGCATATTGTGACTCTGTAGCTCAGTGGTTAGAGTAGGGGACTCATAAGCCCTTGGTCGCAGGTTCAAATCCAGCCAGAGTCAAAGATACTTTAATCTTTGGTGAGATGGCTGAGTGGCTTAAAGCGTTAGATTGCTAATCTATTGTACAATTTTTTTTGTACCGAGGGTTCGAATCCCTCTCTTTCCTATTCCCAATCAAATTAATAAGGTTTTATTCTTTTGTGATTTTTTTTTTAGAATTAATAGCTAGATTAATTTTGTCTTATAATAGCTATTAATTCTAAAAAAAAATCACAAAAGCTATATATATAGTATAGTGAGTTTGTAAAAACCTACAAGGGGATTGTATCTCAATTTGGTTAGAGTATCACCCTGTCACGGTGGAAGTTGCGGGTTCGAGTCCCGTCAGTCCCGATATCAAATTTTTACTGTTCACTAACGACTATACATTCAGTTGTTAGAATCATACTTGCTATAGAAATTGCATTTTGTAGTGCTGATCGAGTTACTTTTGCTGGATCGACCACTCCATAATTGAACATATCCCCAAACTCATTTAATTCAGCATTATAACCAAATTCTAAAGTTTGGTCTTCAACGATCTCTGTAATAACACTACCGTTTTTTCCGGTATTTTCAGCAATTCTTTTAAGGGGCTCTTTAATTGCTTCAGCCAAAATATAAGCTCCAATCAGCTGATCATCTTTCAAATTTTGTCTTGCCCACGATTTTAATGGAGTCGATAAGTGAGCTAAAAAAGCCCCGCCACCGGCGATAATACCTTCTTCGACAGCAGCTCTAGTTGCATTAATTGCATCTTCTAACCTTAATTTTTTATCTTTCATTTCAGTTTCTGTTACAGCTCCCACTTTTATGACTGCAATTCCACCCGAAAGCTTAGCGATCCGATCTTTTAATTTTTCAATATCATAGGAAGAATCACTTGTTAATATTTGCTTTTTCAATTGATCACACCGATTTTTGATATTTTTAGTATTTCCTTCAGTTATTAAAGTGGTTGAATCCTTTGTTATTATTATGCGAGACGCGTTCCCTAATAAATCTAATTCAATGTTGTCTAACCGTAAGCCTATTTCTTCTGTAATTAAAGTTCCACCTGTTAAGATTGCAATATCTTCTAAGATATTTTTTCTAAGATCTCCAAACCCTGGGGCTCGGATAGCAACAACATTAACAATCCCTCTTAATTTATTTAAGACCAACGTGGATAACACTTCTTTTTCAATATCCTCTGCAATAATTAGTAAGGGACGTTTTGTGGAAGCAACTTTTTCAAGGATAGGTACTAGATCTTGCTGAACTAAAGTAAGCTTTTTATTTGTGATTAAAATATATGGGTTCTCATATTCAACTTCCCCTTTTTCAGGGTTAGTAATAAAATAGGGTGAAATAAAACCTTTATCTAAACGCATTCCTTCAGTTATAACTAATTCTGTGAATGTATTACTACTTTCTTCTAATGAAATAATTCCATCACGCCCGACAATTTTTAAGGCCTTTGCGATCATTGCACCAATATCTATATCATTTCCAGCAGAAATTACTGCAACATTTTCAATATCTGAAAGACTAAGGATAGGAGCAGACATTTCCAAAATTTGATTTATTAAATATTTTGTTGCTTTTTCAAGACCAAACTTTAGGGAAATTGGATTTGAACCAGCTGCAACATTTTTCATACCTTTTTTTACAATTGCGTATGCTAAAACAGTTGCTGTTGTTGTACCATCTCCTGCTACGTCATTTGTTTTCGAGGCGGCTTGTCTTATCAAGGATACACCAGTATTAAAAATATTATCTTTTAATTCAATCTCTTTTGCAATAGTAACTCCATCATTTATAATTTGTGGTGATCCATATTTCTTATCTAAAACGACATTTCTCCCCTTTGGCCCTAAAGTAACAGACACAGCTTCTGCTAAAATATGCATACCTTTTTCTAAAGCTTGTCTTGCATTATCTTTATATAAGATTTTTTTATTCATTTTATTAATCTATCTTGTGTAAAATTTATATTTGTGTTTACTAAAAAACGTTTATAATTAAAACGTTTTTAGTTATGTTAATGAACTAAAATTAATTCCAATCTTTGTCTGATTGTTTAATAACAAAATTAGCTACATCTTCAATATCTGTATCTGATAGACGGCCTCCAAACGCGGGCATCGCATTTTTACCATTCGTTACTTGATATGTGATTGCACTAATGCTATTCATCTCGTTAGTTGATAGAGCATCTTTTTTTAACGTTTTTTCGGGCATAATAACATTATTACCGCCAGCATGACAAGCAGAACAATTTGCAGTAAAAACATTTTCACCATTATTTATATCTACTGCTTTATCTACTGCTTGTACAGATGGGGAAAAATTAGTTACTGCTACACAAGCAATGCATAAACTAATAAAAAGGTTTTTCATTTATAGCTCTCGTATTGAGTAAAGTTTAATTTAACAAAATAAAAATCTAAAATTATTTTAATTAAAACGTTGAAGATTATAACTCTTTATTACTTGTTTGTCTTTAATTAACTAATTAATAATAAATTTTTCCACCACCCCATTTTTCAGAGACAATCTTTGGTTGAATTAATATATGGCCTGCAATATCAAATAAATCGTCATCATCTAAAGAGCGCATTCTAGTGAAAATATTAGCACTTTTAATGCTAGGGTGAATTTCAGCAATTGATTCTAAACCATCATAAGTTGTAGGGTTTTTCATATAATCAACCAAACCAGCAATATTATTGCGTGCAGGGGTTGCTAAACTTAAAGCTTCGGGGTCAAGGCCTAAATTGGGGTTCGTTTTTGTAACACCACCTACATGGCATTGGCCGCAACTCGAATTAAATAGTCTTTTTCCTCTTTTTAATTGCTCAGGGGTTAAAACTGTTTTTTTGCCATCGCTATTCATTGGGATAGTACGTGTTGCCTCATCTAGTTCAATGGCAAAAACCGGCGGATTAAATATATTCAATAGGGAAACAAAAATAAACGCTACAAAAATTCGTTTTAAACTCATACTTCAAATCCATTGATAAAATTTTTATTACTGAAACAAAAAATAAGAATTATAATTATTTTTACTTAGACTTATCAAAATAAGTTTTTGGTACTTTTAATTGCTCTTTAATTTTTTTTGCAATCAACCCTCGAAGCCTAATATTTTCCCACCCAGCGGCCATAGAAACACTAACAAGAAGAACTTGACTAAATAATAATATAGGATCAAGTCTCCAGCCATGGATAATCAAAATAGAACCATAAATTAAGCCTAATGTTGTAAAAAATATGTCTTCGTCACGGGAAAGTTCTGGTCGCACAATCCTCAAAAAATATAAGATTAATACTCCAACAATTACTAACAAACCGAGGATAAAATTTGCTCCGAATACTATATTTATCATAAATATATCATGTCGATTATAATAAGAAATAATACAAATTAAAATATTAAATTTATTTGGAATTCTTAAACTTTACTTTACTATTTGCTATTTTTTGTAGGTAGACGAGTTAAAGCATCTTTTTGACTAACAAAAAATAATGCTAAAGTAATAGGTAAAACGACAATTAAACCACCAGCTACTAAGCTAGATAAAAAATTTGTTAGGGATTGTGTCATAATTTTCTTTATTATTTTTCGACAAATAAAATATAATTCCTTAAATTAAGAGGTCCCACCTATAATTCTAGAAATATAAATATATTTATATATTAATTTAATTTGAATAATTTTATTGATTTAATTCCAAAGGTTAAAAGACTAGTCTTTATCTTTGCTCAAAATTTTTAAGTTTTTTCTTAAAAAATTGCTATAAATGTTCGATTTTTTTTTTTTTTGAAAAAGACCGAACCTTCTTTTAGGGCATATAAAGTGTAATCTCTTCCAGTACCTACATTTTCCCCAGGTTTAAAACTTAAACCTCGTTGTCGGATAAGAATACTCCCAGCTTGAACTTGATGCCCCTGAAAACATTTGACACCAAGACGTTTACCTTTAGAATCCCGACCATTTTTTGTACTTCCTGCACCTTTTTTATGTGCCATTATTTATTATGGTTTTTTGTTTGAATTAAGTAAAAATTAATTTCTTTCTTTTTATAAGTTCTAAGTATTAAACCCTCTATTAAAGAAACTAACTGATAAATACCAAACTTTAGGAGTACAATTGTAAGAATTACTACAGATTATATAGACTTGTTTGGATTGGAATTGACTATATACTGCAATATCTTGATAGTCAAGTTTAAGTGTAACAGATCAGTTATAAATTTTTTTAACTATAAATATAAACTGCAGTTTTGTAAGTCATAATACATAAATGATAGATAAACCTTTACAAGCTACTTTTAAAAATTCTTATTCATCTCATTCAGAGTCTCTTAAGTCAGTTGAGCAACAATATCTTAAACACGATCTCACTCAACTTAATATTGGGGATTTAGTTAAAATTGGAGTTTATATAAAAGAAGGCAATAAAGACAGAGTTCAATACTACCAAGGTCTTATACTTGGCAAAAATAATACTGGAATAAATTTAAGTATTACAGTTAGAAAAGTTTTCCAGGGAATTGGTGTAGAACGCAAATTTTTAGTACATTCACCAAAATTTGAGTCAGTCGAAATAATAAAATCTTCACGCGTGCGTCGAGCTAAGTTATATTACTTAAGAAATTTTTCAGAGCGAGGAAGTCGCTTAAAACCTAGATTTGCAAAATAAAATGCATCTAGCTGGGTTCGAACCAGCGATGTTCTACTAAAGAAGACGGATTATGAGTCCGTTGCCTTCAACCACTCGGCCATAGATGCGATATTTGATTTAAGGAGCTGGTGGGAATTGAACCCACGTCCATTTAAGCTAAACAAACAATTAATTTAAAATATCACAGAATTAGTAAATGATATTTACTTAAATGTTAGTAATATCAAAAACTTAATTATAATTTTTTTTTGAAAAATGCTTTAACCGTAACTAAAAATCTAGAGTAGTAATATGCTATCGAATTTCAACCAAATATTACCTTTTTGATTGATTTAAAAACTCAAGAATTTTATGCAAATACTTGGCTTTTGTTAAAATTAATAATATTATTTGCAATTATTATTGATTTACTGATTAAATCTGCTTCTTAATTGCTATAACGAAAAATGTCGAAACCTTTACAGCCCCTGATATCATCAGCTCTCTTTTAGAGTTTCTATTTATTACTCTTGATATAAAATATTCAATTTTTGGTTTTGAACTAATAGCCCAAACATTTGCTAAACCAAAGGTTTTTATTTTAGAAAATGAATTCCTGGTAAGTATAGTTCTCACTTTAAAGTAAGTTGACCAAATTTTTTAGACCAGATTATACTGATCTAAAGTAGCCCTAGTTTTTAGGTAATTTAATCTATTATTTTATTAAATAATAATAATAATATTAATTTCTCTCTGACTTTTTTCTAAGGACACACTGATATATATTTATGAGTGTGTAGTTGATCATATACTATTCTAAATAGTCTATACTATATTATATTAATTCGCTCATACATAAAAATTTGTCATCAAATTTGTTTCCCCTAATTTCTAAAACATTGAAAACAAATGGTTAGACATTTTTCAGTTTTTACCAAAAATAATTATGAATACTAAAAAATAAACCTACTACGAAATACATAATTGTTAGGAGTTTAATTAAATTATCTATTGAACTTTCCGCTTTACTAGAACTTTCAAAAAATTGAAAAGGTCCTAAGTTTTCTTGTAAACTTTGCTCATTAGGACTGCGAACAAGAATAATCAGAATTATCAATAAATTAATACAGATAGATAGGATACTTAAAATATTCATAAAATTAATTGTTTTTATTTAACTTATTATAAAAAATAATGTATATATTATTATCATTATTAAATGATCAAGGTTATTAACCTTGAACCTTTAATAATAAAAACCCAATAGATAGCCCGATAATTACCATACTAAAACATAATATGCTGACTAATAAAATTTCTCCACCCATAATATGAAATCCTTTTTATTAAAATTATATATTCTTAAAACCCGTTACGTCCCCAAACTACTAATGACAAAGAAAATGTGAACGTCATCATAATAGTTGCCCAACCTAAGCTAATTATATCCATAAACAATCCTTAAATTTAAAAAATCATAATCAATATAAATTCTATTATATACATCAATATATCTCTAGGTCAAAATCAAAAAATCTAAAGTATAATGAATTCTATATATATATAGATTCTGGTTTAATAACTACTTTCGAAATCTGGTTCAAAATATGGATTAAAGCAAGATCTATAGGAATTAATTTCATGCGTATTTTATTGTAGTAAGTATGATTAATTTAGGCTTAACTTAATAAAGAACTCACTAACGATTCGAAATTGATAGGTAGTTTAAACATACTTAAATATTCTATTTAAACTATTAAAAGTTAACAAAAGATAATCGCGAATTGTTAAGAAAGTAAATTATTTTTAAGGAGAAACTAATGACAGAATCATTTATTCAAAACAAAAATCCTGAACAGAATTTAATAACAACAAAAACTCCCGCAGCAGAATCTTTGCTTACGCCCCGTTTCTATACAACAGATTTTGAAGAAATGGCTACTTTGAATATTGAAACTAACAAAGGAGAAATTGAAGCTATTATTGAAGAATTTCGTACTGATTATAATCAGTATCATTTCATAAGAGATCAAGACTTTAATCAATCTTGGGAACATCTAGAGACAGATACTAAAGCTCTTATTATCGAGTTTTTAGAAAGGTCATGTACAGCAGAATTTTCTGGGTTTTTACTTTATAAAGAACTATCACGAAATTTGAAAGGTACAAATCCTCTGCTATCGGAAGGTTTTGCTTTTATGTCAAGAGATGAAGCGCGACATGCAGGGTTTTTAAATAAATCTATGAGTGATTTTAATCTAACTCTGGATTTAGGTTTTTTAACAAAAAGTCGAAAGTACACTTTCTTTTCCCCAAAATTCATTTTTTACGCCACTTATTTATCGGAAAAAATTGGATATTGGCGTTATATAACAATTTATCGCCATTTGGAGAAAAACCCACATTGTCGGATTTATCCTATTTTTCGATTTTTTGAGAGCTGGTGTCAAGACGAAAATCGCCATGGAGATTTTTTTGCTGCAATTTTAAAATCACAACCAGAACTATTAAACACTAAAATAGCTAAGCTTTGGTGTAGATTTTTTTTATTATCAGTATTTGCAACGATGTACTTAAATGACCTACAAAGAGCAAATTTTTATTCAATTCTAGGTTTAGATGCAAAAAAATTTGATATCCATGTTATTAAAAAAACGAATATTAGCTCAGGTCGTCTATTCCCTATAATGTTGGATTTAGAAAATCCAGTTTTTTTTCAATATTTAGATAATTGCGCACAGGCTAATTTAGCCTTAATAGCTCTTAGCGAGTCTAATCAAGAAAACCATACGGGACATTTTCTACAGAATTTTTTGAAAAAACTTTCTTATGGAGTAATTATCTTAAATAATCTAGTGAAACTTTACTTTATAAAACCAATTGATTCACAAAAAAATTGGGATATAATTTGTTAGGTTTTTTTAGACAATACACTCCTCTTTTTATTTTTATTTAATAGAAGCAAGATATTTTTTTAGAGTTTCATAACTCTCAACATTATTTAATTGTTACTCTAATAAAAAAGAAATATTTAATTTTAGGCTATATGACTAGTATTACTGATACTGCCCAAGTAGGGAAACTGGCACCTGATTTTGAAGTTACGGGAGTCTTCAAAGAAGATTTTGTTAAAATTCGCTTATCAGACTATAGAAAAAAAAAGTATGTCATTCTATTTTTTTACCCTCTAGACTTCACTTTTGTCTGCCCTACAGAAATTACATCTTTTAGTGATAGGTTTGAAGAATTTGCGTCGTTGGATACCGAAATTTTAGGGGTTTCTGTAGATAGTAAATATGCGCATTTAACCTGGCTCCAAACAGAGCGTCCAGAAGGGGGGGTAGGAGAATTGAATTATCCCTTAATTGCTGATTTACGTAAGAACATTAGTAATTCCTATAACGTCTTAATTAATTCAGGGGTAGCTTTACGAGGTTTATTTATTATTGATAAAGAAGGGGTAATTCAATATTCAACAATAAATAATTTGTCATTTGGGCGTAGTGTAGATGAAACATTAAGGATTTTGCAAGCAATTCAATATGTCAATGAAAACCCTGATGAAGCTTGCCCTGTTGATTGGACTCCTGGAGATGAAACGATTATTCCTGACCCTGAAAAATCTAAAACCTTTTTTTTAGCTTTAGAGGACGAAGAAATCCTAAGTTAGAAATTTTATTACCAAAAATATTTTATTCAACTAGTTAATTTATTCTTAAAAAATAAAAATTTATATAAAAATAAAAACTTTAGAACTTTATGGGAAAGCTTAAAATTAGAAAAGCTGCAAAAAAGCGTTATAAAATAATAACAGAAAAGCGATTTATGCGAAGAAAAGCGTTTAAGGGGCATTTATTGGAAAAAAAATCACATAAACAAAAAAGAAACTTAGCTAATACTATTATGGTAAATAAAGCTGATACAAAAGCAATAAGAATTATGTTAGTTTGTTGAACACAAAAGAAAGATAATCTCGAGTATGGTTAGAGTTAAACGTGGTAATGTTGCGAGAAACCGTCGAAATAAAATTTTAAAAACGGCCAAAGGATTTTATGGCACTCATTCGAGCTCCTTTCGTATAGCAAATCAGCAGGTTATTAAAAGTTTACTCTATGGTTACAGAGGTCGTAAGAATAAAAAAAGAATATATCGTCAATTATGGATTACTCGAATTAATGCAGCCGTTAGAAAATATGAATACTATGATACTTATAGTCGCTTTATTCATCGGATGAAAAAATCAAGAGTTATTTTAAATCGAAAAATGTTATCACAATTATCTATTGTAGATGAGAGATTTTTCAAATTTATAACATTATCTAGTCAAAATTCTCTTATATTTAATTCTGTTTTTTAATATGTCTAGCGAGCCTTGTATTTTTTGTCCTTCTACGAGTCATTAACAGAATAATCTTTTATTAAAAATAATTATGAAAAGAACCCTTTCAGTAATTTTAGAAAAAGAACCAGGAGCACTCGTTCGTATTATCAGTATGATAAATAGAAGAAGATTTAAGCTCGAAAGTTTCACAGTTGGGGGATGTGAAAGTAAGTATTATGATAGGTTAATCATTGTTATTAGGAATGACAATTACCAAGAGCAAATAGAAGGTGATTCTGTCTTGCAGTTGGCAAGACAGCTTCGTAGATTAATTAATGTATTAGAAGTAATTGATATTACATTCATCTCTAAAGTTCAAAGAGAACTTTTGCTTATAAAAATTAAAGTCGACCGGAACGAGCGTTCAGAGATTGTAAACTTAATGAAAGTTTTCAGGTTTAAAATCGTAGATATGTCACCTTCGATGATAATCTTAGAGATTAGTGGGGATCCAGGTAAGATTAATGCTCTTGAAGAAATTTTAATTGGGTATGATATTATTGAGTTAATAAGGACAGGTAAAATTGGATTAATACGTGATTCTTTAATTAGTACTAATACTGTGACACAATTTCCTATGCTAAATAAGAGATCGCTAGCCAAAAGATATAATACACATTTATTACCTAATAATTAGATAGAGGTTTAAAAATTCAGTTAAAACAGGAATCATATGACAGGTATGAGGGAAATTTATGAAAAAGATACTGTGAAGTTGGGATTTTTTTCTTTATGTTCTCAAAAAATATCCAATTACCAGGTGTATCTTGGTAAGACAAGCATTCGCTGACATCCCATTCAATTAAAAATGAATCTTTGGTAGAATACGACGTCAGCGATGTGATAATAGGTGATTGAGCATAAAAAAAAATTTTAGTTCTTTTAGCTCTTTCCCCATGACTTATCCGGATAATACTATAAATATTACATTCTCTTATTCTATTACAGTTTAAACAAATACACATAAAATCAAGCTCCAGTGTCAAAATTTTTAGATGGGGGCGGAGGGACTTGAACCCTCACGATTTAAAATCAACGGATTTTCATATCTACTTTCTTAATATCAGTCTTTTTCTGTAGAAATTGGACTCTCTCTTTACCTTTCAAGGTAGTTCCCGTCGAGTCTCTGCACCTCTAATAAGCAAAGCTTAAAAACTATATTAAAATTTGGCTCAGGATTACTAAAAATTCGATTCCCCTGAATTTGAGAACTTACTATTATTAATTAGTTTCTTAATTTACTGCTCAAAATTTTAAGTCCGTTGCGTCTACCATTCCGCCACGCCCCCTATTTAATAAATATACCCTATGTCCAAATTAACTAGATTGAATCACTTAAAAAAAGGCGACACTCAGATTCGAACTGAGGGTAGAGGATTTGCAATCCACGGCCTTACCACTTGGCTATATCGCCTTTGGCATCTATGATAGCACAATATAATCAATATTAATATTATAATTAAGCTTAAATAAAAGATTAATATTGATTATTAACCATATAATTTTTAAAAAACAGCGCCTAATTGCTAAAGGTATATAGCTCTAAAAGATTTTGCAATCGCGTATTAGTAACAAACAATTAAGAGATGCTCCACTTTTTTTAGCCGGAGAAGTGGATGCCTGAAGATGTCCAAGAAAGGACTAGAATTAAAAGTGAACGTTATGAATCAGGTGTTATACCATATGCCAAAATGGGATATTGGGATGCTGATTATAATGTTAAAGACACTGATATTCTAGCTCTGTTTCGTATTACTCCACAACCAGGTGTGGATCCAGTCGAAGCAGCAGCCGCGGTCGCTGGAGAATCATCTACTGCCACATGGACAGTAGTTTGGACAGATTTACTAACTGCCTGTGATATCTACAGAGCAAAAGCATACCGAGTAGATCCAGTACCTGGTACAAGTGATCAATTTTTTGCCTATATTGCTTATGAATGTGACTTATTCGAAGAGGGATCTCTTGCGAATTTAACAGCATCTATTATTGGTAATGTATTCGGTTTTAAAGCTGTAAAAGCTTTACGCTTAGAAGATATGAGAATTCCTTACGCATATTTAAAAACTTTCCAAGGTCCTGCAACAGGTGTAATCGTGGAAAGAGAAAGATTAGACAAATTCGGCCGTCCTTTATTAGGTGCTACTGTAAAGCCTAAACTAGGTCTATCAGGAAAAAACTACGGTCGTGTTGTTTATGAAGGTCTTCGTGGGGGTCTTGATTTTCTGAAAGATGATGAAAATATTAATTCACAACCTTTTATGCGTTGGAAAGAGCGTTTCCTATACTGTATGGAAGGTGTAAACCGTGCTGCTGCAGCAACAGGTGAAGTTAAAGGATCATACCTTAACGTGACTGCAGCAACATTAGAGCAGATGTATGAACGTGCAGAATACGCGGAATCAGTTGGTACTGTCATTGTAATGATTGATTTAGTTATCGGTTATAGTGCTATTCAATCAATGGCAATATGGGCTCGAAAAGCTCAAATGATTCTACATTTACATCGTGCGGGTAATTCTACTTATGCTCGTCAAAAAAACCATGGAATTAATTTCCGTGTTATTTGTAAATGGATGCGTATGTCAGGGGTAGATCACATTCATGCTGGTACAGTTGTAGGTAAATTAGAAGGTGATCCTTTAATGGTTCGAGGATTTTATAATACTTTACTACTAACTGAATTAAAAGTTAATTTAGCTGAAGGTTTATTCTTCGATATGGATTGGGCGTCACTTAGAAAATGTGTACCAGTAGCATCAGGTGGAATTCATTGTGGTCAAATGCATCAACTTCTTTACTATTTAGGTGATGATGTAGTTCTACAATTTGGTGGTGGGACAATTGGACATCCAGATGGTATTCAATCAGGTGCTACTGCTAATCGTGTTGCATTAGAAGCTATGGTTTTAGCTCGTAACGAAGACCGCGATTATGTTAGTGAAGGTCCTGAAATTTTACGTAATGCCGCACGAACTTGTGGACCGTTAAAAGCGGCACTTGATCTATGGAAAGATATTACTTTTGAATATACATCTACTGATACACCAGATTTCGTAGAAGTTGGAACTGAAAGTAATTAAAATTGTTTAGGTTGTATAAAAATCCATACCATGGAGATGTTTTTATATTAGTCTTTGTATGAAATTATGACTAAACCTACTAATTTCTAAATTGTTTAATTGAACAAAAAATCTTTACTGAATTAAAAGTAAATCTATAAACATTTTTAATGTACTAGATATTATAGATTAAATCCTAATTATAAAGTAACAAAGGATAAAATTCTTATTTTTCTATTAGAGTTGGTGAAATATTAATAATGTCAAAAAGTACCTAAAAAGTTAGCTTTATGTTAAACACTATAGGAAAATATATATATCCAATGGTATAGGAATAATTGAATAATGAGAGTTACACAAGGATGTTTTTCGTTTTTACCTGACTTAAGTGATGAACAGATTAAAAAACAAGTTGCTTTTGCAATGAAGAAGGGTTGGGCAGTTAGTGTAGAGTGGACAGATGATCCACATCCACGTAACTCATACTGGGAGTTATGGGGACTTCCTTTATTTGATATTCAAGATCCAGCAGCGGTAATGTACGAACTTAATGAATGTCGACGATTAAATCCTGAAGGTTATATTAAAATTAATGCTTTTGATGCAACTATCGGGACAGAAAGTTGTGCATTATCTTTTATTGTGCAAAGACCTAGCGAAGAACCAGGTTTCTATTTAGAGCGTAATGAAATTTACGGTCGTAATATTCAGTACACAATCTCAAGTTATGCTGTACAAGCAAGACCAGCTGGAGATCGTTATTAACTTCAAGCTGTTCTGTAGCTCCTATATTTTGGGCTTTAGATAAAAAAATTTTACAATTAGATTAATGTAATTGACAGCAATATATTTTATATCCTATACATGGGGTATAAAATACTAAGATTTCTTAGTTTGCGCCCCCATCGTCTAGAGGCCTAGGACATCTCCTTTTCACGGAGGAAACAGGGATTCGAATTCCCTTGGGGGTAAAAATAAAAAATAATAGGCATTATAACAAATAATAGACGGATCCTAATAATATATTTGTTGACTTGATTCTTAATCAAAGTATATTGATAATGATGAAAACTCACTTCGAAATAATTATGTTTTTAATTATTCTAACAGATTTGAGCGTTTCCTATCTTTATGTCTCCAAGAGGAAAAGGTAAATGAACTCTGAAAAGCAAGCAACAAAAGTTAAAGTTTTAGTAGATCGAGATCTTAATGCCACTAGCTTTGAGAAATGGGCAAAACCTGGTCATTTTTCTCGTACATTATCAAAGGGCCCTAGAACTACTACTTGGATTTGGAATTTACATGCTGATGCTCATGATTTTGATAGTCAAACAAAGTCTTTAGAGGAGATTTCTCGAAAAATTTTCAGCGCACATTTTGGACAATTAGCAATAATATTTTTATGGATAAGTGGAATGCACTTTCATGGAGCATATTTCTCGAATTATTTAGCATGGTTAAATAATCCTGTAAATATTAAACCCAGTGCGCAAGTAGTTTGGCCTATTGTCGGGCAAGAAATTTTAAATGGTGATGTCGGTGGGAATTTTCAAGGTGTACAAATAACTTCAGGATTCTTCCAATTATGGCGAGCTGAAGGTATAACTAGTACAGGGGAATTATATTGGACAGCTATCGGAGGCCTAATCATGTCTGGGTTAATGCTCTTTGGGGGTTGGTTTCATTACCATAAAGCAGCACCTAAACTAGAATGGTTTCAAAATGTAGAATCAATGTTAAACCATCATTTGTCTGGGTTATTAGGTCTAGGCTGTCTATCTTGGTCTGGTCATCAGATTCATGTAGCTTTACCTATAAATAAATTATTAGATGCAGGAGTCGCTCCCCAAGAAATTCCTTTAGCTTTTAATTTTCTTGTTGATCGATCTTTAATTGGACAATTATACCCAAGCTTTAAACAAGGTTTAGTTCCATTCTTTTCATTAAATTGGGGTGAATACTCAGACTTTTTAACTTTTAAAGGTGGTTTAAATCCAATAACAGGTGGTCTTTGGTTAAGCGATATTGCTCACCATCATTTAGCTTTAGCTGTTTTATTTATTATCGCTGGCCATATGTATAGAACCAATTGGGGAATTGGTCATAGTATGAAAGAAATTTTAGAGGCCCACAAAGGGCCATTTACTGGAGAAGGTCACACCGGCCTTTATGAAATTTTAACAACTTCATGGCATGCGCAACTTGCGATTAATTTAGCAATGATGGGATCATTAAGTATTATTGTTGCACACCATATGTATGCAATGCCACCGTATCCTTACATCGCTACGGATTATGCCACACAATTGTCATTATTTACACATCATATGTGGATAGGCGGATTTTGTATAGTAGGGGGTGCTGCTCATGGGGCAATTTTTATGGTCCGTGACTATAATCCTGCAAAGAATTATAATAACTTATTAGATAGAGTAGTTCGTCATAGAGATTCTATTATTTCTCATTTAAACTGGGTTTGTATTTTTTTAGGATTTCATAGTTTTGGACTATATATACACAATGACACGATGCGAGCATTAGGTCGTGCCCCTGATATGTTTTCAGATACAGGTATCCCTTTAAAACCTATTTTTGCACAATTTATTCAAAACTTACATTTATTAGCGCCAAGTAGCACAGCGCCAAATGCTTTAACAACAGCAAGTTATGTTTTTGGGGGTGACATAGTATCAATTGGATCAAAAATCGCAATAATGCCTATAAAATTAAGCACAGCTGATTTTATGGTGCATCATATACATGCTTTTACTATTCATGTTACTGTTTTAATTTTATTAAAAGGTGTTTTATATGCTCGTAGTTCAAAGTTAATACCAGATAAAGCAAATTTAGGCTTCCGTTTTCCTTGTGATGGACCAGGAAGAGGTGGCACGTGTCAAGTTTCTGCTTGGGACCATATATTCTTAGGCTTATTTTGGATGTACAATTCTATTTCAGTAGTAATTTTCCATTTTAGTTGGAAAATGCAATCAGATGTTTGGGGATCTGTTACACCCACTGGAACTATTTCTCATATTACTGGTGGTAACTTTACTCAGAGCGCACTAACTATAAATGGTTGGCTACGTGATTTTTTATGGGCTCAAGCATCTCAAGTAATTCAATCTTATGGGTCTGCATTATCTGCATATGGCTTAATCTTCCTTGGTGCGCATTTTATATGGGCATTTAGCTTAATGTTTTTATTCAGTGGCCGTGGATACTGGCAAGAACTTATAGAATCTATTGTATGGGCACATAATAAAATAAAAGTTGCACCGGCGATTCAACCTCGCGCTTTAAGTATTACACAAGGACGAGCAGTTGGGTTAGCACATTACTTATTAGGGGGTATTGGAACAACGTGGTCTTTCTTCTTAGCAAGAATTATTTCAGTAGGATAAAAATTAATGAGGTAAAATATTTATGGTAACTAAATTTCCAAAATTTAGTCAAGCGTTAGCACAAGATCCGACTACTAGAAGAATTTGGTTTGGCATTGCTACAGCGCATGATTTTGAAACACATGATGGAATGACAGAAGAAAATTTATACCAAAAAATTTTTGCTTCACATTTCGGTCATCTAGCAATTATTTTTCTTTGGACATCTGGCAATTTATTTCACGTAGCGTGGCAAGGAAACTTTGAGCAGTGGTCATTAAACCCATTAAAAGTGAAACCAATCGCTCATACAATTTGGGATCCGCATTTTGGTGATTTGGCAATGAAAGCCTTCACCAAAGGAGGAGCTTTTTATCCTGTAAATATAGCTTATTCTGGTGTATATCATTGGTGGTACACAATTGGGATGCGAACAAACAATGATTTATACATTGCATCTATTTTTTTAATAGCATTATCTAGTTTATTGCTTTTTGCTGGGTGGTTACACTTACAACCAAAATTTCGTCCAAGCTTATCCTGGTTTAAAAATAATGAATCTCGTTTAAATCACCATTTAACAGGTTTGTTTGGCGTAAGTTCTTTGGCGTGGACAGGACATTTAGTTCATGTAGCAATTCCTGAATCACGAGGAATCCATATTGGTTGGAATAATTTTCTAACGACATTACCACACCCAGATGGTTTAACACCATTTTTTGACGGGAATTGGAATATATATTCGCAAAACCCTGATACAGTTGAACATATTTTTGGAACAACGACAGGTGCTGGTACAGCAATTTTAACTTTTTTAGGTGGTTTTCATCCTCAATCACAATCATTATGGTTAACTGATATTGCCCATCATCATCTAGCGATTGCTGTTGTATTTATAATTGCTGGCCATATGTATCGAACAAATTTTGCTATTGGTCACAATATGAAAGAAATTTTAGACGCTCATCGTCCCCCAGGTGGAAGATTAGGGGTAGGTCATAAAGGACTATTTGATACAATAACAAATTCTTTACATATTCAGTTAGGATTAGCTTTAGCAGCTTTAGGCGTTGTAACCTCTTTAGTTGCACAACATATGTATGCAATTCCTCCATATGCTTTTATGGCAAAAGATTTTACAACACAAGCCGCTTTATATACACATCATCAGTATATCGCAGGATTTTTAATGGTTGGTGCATTCGCACATGGTGCTATTTTCTTTGTGCGTGATTATGATCCAGAAACAAACAAAAATAATGTTTTAGCTAGAATGCTTGAACATAAAGAAGCAATTATCTCTCATTTGAGTTGGGTTAGTTTATTTTTAGGTTTTCATACATTAGGGTTATACATACATAACGATACTGTAGTGGCATTTGGTCAACCTGAAAAACAAATTTTAGTTGAACCTGTTTTTGCTCAATTTATTCAAGCAGCGTCTGGAAAAGCTTTATATGGCTTTGACCTTCTTTTAACCTCAAAAGAAAGTCCCGCTAGTATAGCTGGAAGTGAGATCTGGCTACCTGGTTGGATAGAAGCCATCAATAATGAAAAAAATGATTTGTTTTTGACTATTGGTCCGGGGGATTTTTTAATACACCATGCGATCGCATTAGGGTTACACACAACAACTTTAATTTTAGTAAAGGGAGCCTTAGATGCGCGTGGCTCAAAATTAATGCCTGATAAAAAAGATTTTGGTTATAGCTTTCCTTGTGATGGGCCAGGTCGAGGTGGCACATGTGATATTTCAGCTTGGGATGCTTTTTATTTATCAATGTTTTGGATGTTAAATACCATTGGTTGGGTTACTTTTTATTGGCATTGGAAACATGTTACTATTTGGCAGGGTAATGCAGCTCAATTTAATGAGTCATCCAATTATATTATGGGTTGGCTACGTGATTATTTATGGTTAAACTCTTCTCCATTGATAAATGCTTATAACCCTTATGGTATGAATAGCTTATCTGTTTGGGCCTGGATGTTTTTATTTGGACATTTAGTATGGGCGACAGGTTTTATGTTCTTAATTTCTTGGCGAGGATATTGGCAGGAACTTATCGAGACGTTAGTATGGGCACACGAACGTACACCACTTGCAAATTTAGTACGTTGGCGTGATAAACCTGTTGCTTTATCAATTGTACAAGCGAGATTAGTTGGACTAGTACATTTTACGGTAGGTTATATTTTAACATATGCGGCTTTTGTTATAGCCTCTACTGCCGGAAAATTTGGTTAACCCTTAAAAAGATTATAATAAGTAGAGGTATCACGCTATGTCATATTATGATACCCCTACTTATTAGCTATATTTATAAATTTAACTTAGGAACTTTTTTATGGCTAAAAAATCCATGATTGAACGAGAAAAAAAACGGACTAAATTAGTCATGAAGTATAATGACAAAAGAAAATTACTTTTGTTAAAATTCAAAGAAGCTGATACTTTTTTAAAGCAGATGGAAATTCATAAGAAAATTGAAAAATTACCGAGAAATAGTGCAAAAATTAGACTAAGAAACCGATGTTGGAGAACTGGTCGTAGTAGAGGAGTTTATCGTGATTTTGGGTTATGTAGACATATGGTAAGAGAGATGGCACATAATTGTCTATTACCAGGGGTACGGAAAGCTAGCTGGTAAAAGAAGGAGTTGAAAGAGATAATAATAATATTATTATCTCTCATTTTTATAAACCAAGTTTATTTCCACGACGATATTGTAAAAAAGCAGCAACAAATAAACCAATCAAAGTGACTGGTATTAAACCTAGCACCATACCAAAAAGAAGAGGTTCAATCATAAATATAATATATTAATATATAGGTAGAAACTTTTGATTAAAATAATTATTGTAAGATTTTTTTTGCTGGCTGTCTGCAAAAAACTCAAGATTCGATTTCATTGTATCCTATACATTACTCCCCATACACTATGATTACCTAAAACCAACGGAAGCTTGCCAAAGAAATGCTAGCAATAAAAATAAAACTGGAATAATGGGTAAAATATCGACAAGTGGGCTAAACATTAAATATAGTTCTGGCAATTTATTCAAGAATATTACTACCATATATTGAGTAATTTTTTCTATGTTAAAATATTTATCGAACCATTATATTCAATACCATAGAGTTAAACTTTAAAATAGAGTTTTATATTTACACACATTATTTATTATATCTATTATCGATCTAATTCTTATATCATTCTCATTGTTTTAGAAAGATCTATTCTTATATTTTTAAGATAAAATAGAAACCATCACCCAAATTTTATTAAATAATTTTTAGGATGAAATTCTTCCTGTTGTGCGTAACCAATTTTGAGCTTCAATATAGTTATTAGGGGCAAGATTAATAGCCTGGTTCCAGTATTCAGCTGCTTGATCAAAAAATATTTTTGCAACATCAATATTTTGTTTTTCTGAAGCTTTAACACCTTGATAATGATAAATGACAGCAATATTATTCAATGCTTGAGGCAAATTTGGATTTAAAGTTAATGCTTGATGATAGTATTCTAATGCTTTTAAATAATCCCCATTGCTAGAAAAAATTAAACCAATATTATATAAAATAAAGCTTCTATCGTATGGATCTTCTTCTAATTGAAGTGCTTCATAATAATTTTCTAATGCTTCTGCATATTCTCCCTCAGACTGTGCGGACATTCCATCTCTATAATAAAAAAAAGCTTGTTTTTCTTCTTTATTCGCGGGAAACAGTTTTAATATTAAATCAGCTATAATTGTAAATGTTTTATCGATAAAATTATCATTTCTCTGTGAACGACTCATAGTTTTAGCTTTTTCTAAAAAATTAAGGAAATTCTACAATTTTGCGGTAGTTTTAGTTTTCTGGGGAAAGAACTAGTGGTAATAAACGTAAATATCGCGCACGTTTAATTGATTTGGAGAGCTGTCGCTGTTGTTTTATAGTTAAACGAGTTGAACGACGACCTCTAATTTTTCCATGCTCAGTCAAAAATGAAAGTAAAATATCAACTTGTTTATAATCAATTGTATCTGTTGGTTTAAGCTTAAATGTTTGTCGTTTATTTTTTGTCATCTTGTATATAATCCTTTTTATTTTAATTCTTTTTGTAAAGTATGGGTATTACAATTCGGGCAAAATTTTTTTAACTCTAACCTATTAGGAGTATTTCTTCGATTTTTTGTCGTTGTGTAATTCACTTTTTTTCGATTTTTATGTTTACTTACTAATGGTATGCATACTGTACACTTTAAGTTTATTATAATACGAGTACCTTTATTTTTTGCCATGCTTAAACTCAAACAATAATTGTTCCTTGAATAATAATTAGTTTTTATTATACATATAATAATACAATCTAAATCTATTTTTTACTTGAAACCTAGTATAAAAATAAATCTTTACCTTTAAAAAACTAACTTGAAAACATTAAGGTTTTGTAGTAGAATAGTTATACAAATATTATTTTGAATTAAAGCAGTTTAATTTTGTGTAATATTAGAATTTTCAAATATGGAGACTAAGGAGAATAATTTATGTTCGAAAGATTTACAGAAAGAGCATTACAAGTAATTATGATGTCGCAAGAGGAATCAAGGCGATTAGGGCATAATTTTGTTGGCACGGAGCAGATACTTTTAGGATTACTTGGTGAAGGTTGTGGTATAGCTGTTGATGCTGTTCGAGAATATGGTATCACAATTCGAACAGTTAGGATAGAAGTCGAGAGGCTTATCGGTAAAGGCACTGGCTTTGTTGCCATAGAGATACCCTTTACTCCGCGAGCAAAAAAGGTTTTAGAAGTTTCAATCAGACAATCTAAAGAATTAAATCATAGTTATATTAATACAGAACATATTTTTTTAGCATTGTTAAATGAAACTGATGGAATTTGTGCAAAAGTTCTACAAAATCTTGGAGCTAATATCCCAAGGATTAAAGCATATGTATTAAGTGAACTGACTGAGAATAATGACCCAAAAGTATTAGCCACTGTCGGCGCTGGCGAAAATGGCAACGGTAGTTATACAAAAGATCTCTTTAATTTTGATGACCTTGATCGTGCTACTTTAGCTGCTCCAAATCTTCTTGAATATACTACAGATTTAACAGAAGCTGCGGAACGAGCAAAATTAGATCCTGTCGTTGGAAGACAAAACGAAATAGAACGCGTGATTCAAATTTTATCAAGACGCCGCAAAAATAACCCAATATTAATCGGTGAGCCTGGAGTAGGAAAAACAGCGGTAGCTGAAGGTTTAGCACAGAGAATAATTCAACGGGAAGTTCCAAGTGATCTTCATGATAGTAAAGTTTTTATTTTAGATATCACATTATTACTGGCTGGAACTAAATATCGAGGTGAATTTGAAGAACGCTTAAAACGTATTGTCCAGGAACTTAAAGAACAAAAAAATATTATCATTGTAATTGATGAAGTGCATACTTTAGTTGGTGCTGGTGCTGCTGAAGGAGCATTAGATGCGGCAAATATATTAAAGCCTGCCTTAGCACGTGGGGAGTTGCAATGTATTGGAGCTACAACAATTGAGGAATATAGACAACATATTGAAAAAGATCCAGCTCTTGAACGTCGTTTTCAACCAGTCTGGGTAAATGAACCGAGTATTGAGGAAACTATCACTATTTTAAAAGGCTTAAGGCTTCGCTATGAACAACATCATCGATTAGAAATAACTAACGAAGCACTAACTGCTGCTGCAAATTTAGGAGCACAGTATATAGCTGATCGTTTTTTACCTGATAAAGCAATTGATTTAATTGACGAAGGGAGTGCAAGAGTGCGCTTAGTTAATTACCGCCTTCCAGAAGCTGCTTATATACTGGACAAAGAATTACGAATTATATTAGATGACAAAGATTTAGCTGTTCGTGAGCAGCGTTTCGAGAAAGCGACTGAGATTAGAGATGATGAATTAAGTTTGCGAGCGCAAATGGGGGCGATTATTAAAGCTCAACGACGAACTGTGCCTAAGGGAGTACTTGAGAGATTAAAAGTGGGGGCTCAAGACATCGCTTCGATTGTTGCGCTATGGACTGGAGTTCCTGTTACAAAAATAACTAAAGATGAAAATACAAGATTATTGGAATTAGAAAGTGTTCTCCACACTAGAATTATTGGTCAGAAAGAAGCTGTTTCAGCGGTTGCCCGAGCAATTCGTCGAGCCCGAGTAGGGATGAGAAATATGAAACGACCAATTGCGAGTTTCTTTTTTTCTGGTCCAACTGGAGTTGGTAAAACAGAACTAACGAAAACGCTTGCATCATTTTTTTTTGGTGCCGAAGATGCAATGGTACGTCTAGATATGTCAGAATTCATGGAGCGACATACAGTAGCTAAGCTAATAGGTTCGCCGCCAGGTTACATCGGTTACAATGAAGGGGGGCAACTAACAGAAGCTGTTCGACGTAAACCATATACCGTTGTTTTATTTGATGAAGTCGAAAAAGCACATCCTGATGTATTTAATTTATTACTTCAGATATTAGAAGATGGTAGATTAACAGATTCAAAAGGACGAATTATTGACTTTAAGAATACAATCTTAATAATGACCTCTAATTTAGGTTCCAAAGAAATTCAAAATAATGAAAGCGCACCACCAGGTATTGGTTTTGGGGGTGAAGAACAAGATACACAAATGACTAAATATGCTCAATTATGTAATACTGTTGGGGAAAGTCTTAAAACGTTCTTCAAGCCTGAATTTTTAAACCGTATAGACGAGATAATAGTTTTTGAGCAATTGACAAAAACGAATATTAAAGATATTGCTTTAATTATGGTCAATGATTTAATAGAAAGAGTTAAAATAGAAAAACAAATTGCATTATCTCTTACGCCTAGAATGATGGAATTATTAATTGAAGAAGGCTTTAATCCCGCTTATGGAGCTAGGCCTTTACGCCGTGCATTAGTAAAACTAGTTGAAGATAAAGTATCTATTGAGTATTTACGTTACAAAAATGATCATGATGATGAAGATGCTGTAGATATTTTGGTAGATGTAGATTTTGATAAAGTCAAAGTTTCTATTAAAAAAACAGAGAAAAAGGAAGAAGAAGAAAAACCTAAAGAGGAAGAAAAACCTAAAGAAAGAAAAAAATTTAAAATTGTCGTACCTAAGAAAACAGTACAAGATAAATCGATTGGTGTATAATAAAGCAGATAATTTTTATATGCCTTATTATACAATATTAAGCAATAGACTAAATAAAGATTCCTAAAACAAAATACAAATTGGGTCACCTGGGACTTGAACCCAGAACTTTTCGGTTAAAAGCCGATTACTCTACCATTGAGTTAGCAACCCTACGTTATCACTAGAATACATACTAGAGTTTTTTATATTACAGTGCAAATTATACAGATTCGTCGATATAATTTGCACTACATTAATTCTTAATTACCTCTCTATTTTATAGACTTTAACTTAATAAGCTAATCCCATACTACGTGTCGTTTCGGCAGCAAGATAAACGCGGATACTTAAGAAATCAGTAGGACAAGCAGTTTCACAACGCTTACAACCAACACAATCTTCTGTGCGCGGAGCTGAGGCAATCTGTCCTGCTTTACATCCATCCCAAGGTACCATTTCCAGTACATCAGTTGGGCAGGCTCTAACACATTGTGTACATCCAATACAAGTATCATAAATATTTACTGAATGTGACATAAACGTTTAAGAGTTAGATACGTTTTTGTTATCTAAGGAATTAAAGAATTTAAAAGAATTCGCAATTAACTATTTAATTGTTAATCCTTAGCTGCCACAGACTATATAAGAACTTATCTATAATTGTCAAATTATACAGCTTTTATATAATAAGTCGTTAAAAAGTATTCCACCGTTTAAACGTTTTGTTTAAGCATTTATAACGATTATAAAAACTTATTAAATTTATCAACTGTTTATCACTATAATGGTCTGTAACAAGTAACTATGGTAGAATCTAGAAAAAGTTTTTCAGGTTTATCCGAATATTGAAAGTTTCTAATCTATTTTAGACTCCTTGGGAAGAGTAATAAAATAAAAAATAAACTATTATGGTTGCAACTTTAGAAAGACGCGAAAGCGAGAAAAGAGATTGGGGAACATTTGCTACATGGATTACTAGTACTGAAAACCGTTTATACATTGGTTGGTTTGGTTGTTTAATGATTCCTACATTATTAACTGCTGCTTCTTGTTACATTATTGCTTTCATAGCAGCACCTCCAGTTGATATTGATGGTATTCGTGAACCTGTAGCTGGATCATTATTATACGGAAACAACATCATCAGTGGTGCTGTAATTCCTAGTTCAAACGCAATTGGTGTACATTTTTACCCAATTTGGGAAGCAGCTTCTGTTGAAGAGTGGTTATACAATGGTGGTCCTTACCAATTAATCGTATTCCATTTTTTACTAGGTGTTGCTAGTTACATGGGTCGTGAATGGGAGCTTAGCTACCGTTTAGGTATGCGTCCTTGGATTTTCGTTGCATTCTCTGCTCCAGTGGCAGCAGCTTCTGCAGTATTTTTAATCTACCCAATCGGGCAAGGTAGTTTCTCTGATGGTATGCCATTAGGTATTTCTGGAACGTTCAATTTTATGATTGTTTTCCAAGCTGAGCATAACATTTTAATGCACCCATTCCATATGGCTGGTGTAGCTGGTGTTTTTGGTGGTTCTTTATTCAGTGCTATGCATGGTTCTTTAGTTACTTCAAGTTTAATTCGTGAAACAAGTGAAGTTGAATCTGTTAACTACGGATACAAATTCGGACAAGAAGAAGAAACGTACAATATTGTAGCTGCACATGGTTACTTTGGACGTTTAATTTTCCAGTACGCTAGTTTCAACAACTCTCGAGCTTTACATTTCTTCCTTGCAGCATGGCCTGTAGTTGGAATTTGGTTAACTTCTCTTGGTGTTAGTACTATGGCATTCAACTTAAATGGTTTTAACTTTAACCAATCTGTTGTAGATAGCGAAGGTCGTGTAATCAATACATGGGCTGATATTATCAACCGTGCAGATTTAGGTATGGAAGTTATGCATGAGCGTAATGCTCATAACTTCCCGTTAGATTTAGCATCTAATGAGATCTTACCTGTAGCTATTTCTGCTCCATCAATTGTTGGTTAAACCTTAAGTAGGCACACCAGTTCTAAGAGATATTATATAATATCTTTTAGAACTAGGGATCTACTTTTAGTAAAAACGACAATTTAATTGGTGACTTGTTATGTTGTATACTGTATTACATACAAGAGAGTTGGGTTTATTTAAATGTACACATTAATGGTAGAACCCTTGTACGGTTTCTAACTTATTCTGCAGTTCAATTCAGCTGAGGTTGATCTAATTATATGTTAGTAGCTGGTTTTTTACGCCATTAAACTTTTTGAAAGATAGATTATCTTAAATTATTAACCTTATAAGGAGAATATATAATCATGATCAGTAAGAACAAGAGATCTATCTCAAAGAGTAAAGTGAGATTGGGAATCTGGTATAGCAAATCTACTGAAGTACGTGAGAAAGCTTTAAATTTAGGGAAGTCATTATTGGGTAAGCCTGGGCAGATAATTGGACGTATAAAAAAAGAGGCAGGTAAAAAGTTTCGTAAGAAAAAAAATGAAGATACAACCCCAGAAAATTCGCAAGAGACGCTATCTAATGTTGATGAAAAAATGGAAGGGGCTATCTCGACAGCCGATGTGGAAAAAATTGATAATAAAAATATGGCAGTTTCTAAAGAAGAGGAAATAAAGCCAAAAACAACAAGTTCTGAAAAAGAGATATCTGAAGAAGAAAACGAAACAAAAGATTCAATATAAATTGATTTTAATACTTTAATAAACTTTTGTCTAAAGCTTACCTATTTAGGATAAGCTTTAGATATATTAAACGAACGTGGCGGAATTGGTAGACGCGCTAGATTTAGGTTCTAGTAAGATTTCTTGTGAGAGTTCAAGTCTCTCCGTTCGTAAATAAAATAAGTTATTTTGAGAAATACGAAATAGCTTATTATTACTTATAACTTTAAATGATTTAAAGTTATGATAACCATCCATAACTATGTAAACCTTGGCCCAAAAAATTCACTCCAAGATAACAAATCCATACGACAAAAAATCCTAGACTCGCTAAAATAGCTGGTCCTTTTCCTGACCAACCTGCAATAAGACGTACATGTAGGTAAGCGGCGAAAACTAGCCAAGTAATTAAAGCCCAAGTCTCTTTCGGATCCCAACTCCAATATGAGCCCCAAGCTTCATTTGCCCAGACTGCACCCGATATGATTCCAATTGTTAGCAAGGGAAACCCTAAACTTATAGCGCGATAACTCCAATTATCAAGTGTAGTTAGAAACTCACTTACCATTCTATTTACACTCTTACCGGTAAAATACTCTAATACTTTCAAAGTTTTATAATCAAAAACTTTTTCAGTAGAATCTTGTTCAATTTCGAAGTATATGTTTGGTCTATTAAAAACTTTCTTTATAGGTAATGATACATCAATTAATAAGAAAATTATCGAGAATAATGATCCAAGAAGTAATACCGCATAACTTAGCATCATTAAGCTTACATGCATCATTAACCAATTAGATTGTAATGCAGGTACTAAAGCGCTAGCTTTTTGCATTTCCAATGGTAAAGTGAGATCAGCAAAAGTTGTTATGAATAATATAATTGGTAAAAGGAGCGTTCCAAAGAATCTACTTTGAGTTTTATACTCTAAAACGTGTTGAACAAATAGCAAGAGACAGGATAAAAATAATAGTGATTCATATAAGTTACTTAAAGGAAAATAACCATAGTTAAACCAGCGTAATAGTAAAAAAGAAAAAAGACTTATATTTGCCATAAGAGACATAGTTTTTCCTGCAATGTATACTAATTTCAGATGAGTAAGTCGTAAGCTAATCCAATAAAAAACTGTAGAAAGACATAAACAAACAAAAAGACTATTTTTAAAAAAGGTGAAGTAATTCTCTATTAGCATTAATAATCCTTTATTATTTTATAATATATATATAGTATACTATAATTATATTATAAAATAATAGATTTTTAATTAACCTTTATATTAAGTAAAATTTCTTTATATCCCTTAAGAGCCCCATTAGATTAATAATAATATGAGTTATTAATCTATATAATATAATAACAAAAGGAGTTTTATATGAAATTAGCAGTTTATGGCAAAGGTGGCATAGGTAAATCAACAACAAGTTGTAATATTTCGGTAGCTTTATCTAGAAGAGGGAAACGCGTTTTACAAATTGGTTGTGATCCAAAACATGATAGTACTTTTACATTAACTGGATTTTTAATCCCTACAATTATTGATACATTACAGGCAAAAGATTATCATTATGAAGATATTTGGCCTGAAGATGTAATTTACCAAGGTTATGGAGGAGTTGATTGCGTCGAGGCTGGAGGTCCCCCTGCTGGAGCAGGATGTGGAGGCTATGTTGTTGGTGAAACTGTTAAATTATTAAAAGAATTAAACGCTTTTGATGAATATGACGTCATTTTGTTTGATGTGTTGGGCGATGTAGTTTGTGGTGGTTTTGCCGCGCCTCTAAATTATGCAGATTATTGCTTAATCGTGACTGATAATGGGTTTGATGCTTTATTTGCAGCAAATAGAATTGCAGCTTCTGTTAGAGAAAAAGCGCGAACACATGCTTTAAGGCTAGCAGGGCTGATTGGTAATCGAACAGCTACTCGTGATTTAATTGACAAGTATATAGACGCAGTACCAATGCCAGTTTTAGAAGTATTACCTTTAATCGAAGACATTAGAGTTTCACGTGTGAAAGGGAAAACTCTTTTCGAAATGACAGATTTTGATGTTTCTTTGGCATATATTTGTGATTATTATTTAAACATTGCAGATCAACTTATTGCTAATCCTGAGGGTGTTGTTCCAAAAGAAGCTGCAGACCGAGAATTGTTTAGTTTGCTTTCTGATTTTTATTTAAACCCTAAGGAAACGAACCAAACGACTTTAGATTTTGATAATGAGTTAAATGAAACATTTTAGATAAAACTTAGAGCGTAGCCTCTTTTCATTTATTTTTTAAAGGATTTATATGACACTTACAAACTATAACCCGGCTGAAGACTTACAGGAAAAAATAAATTTTGATTGTGAAACGGGAAATTATCATACATTTTGCCCAATTAGCTGTGTAGCTTGGTTATATCAAAAAATTGAAGATAGTTTCTTTTTAGTTATTGGAACTAAAACATGTGGATATTTTCTACAGAATGCTCTAGGAGTTATGATTTTTGCTGAACCCCGTTATGCTATGGCAGAACTTGAAGAGGGAGATATTTCAGCTCAATTAAATGATTATGAAGAGTTAAAAAGATTATGTTTACAAATTAAACGTGACCGCAACCCTAGTGTAATTTTTTGGATTGGGACTTGCACAACAGAAATTATTAAAATGGATTTAGAGGGAATTGCTCCAAAACTTGAAGTAGAAATAAATTTACCAATTGTAGTAGCGAGGGCTAATGGCCTTGATTATGCTTTCACACAAGGTGAAGACACTGTTTTGGCTGCGTTAGCCCAGCGTTCTAGTCATAGGCAAGATAAATTAAAAATAAATGAAATTCAATCAAATATTTCTGAACAAACTTATTCAGAACATCCTCCTCTTATATTATTTGGTTCAATACCTGATCCGGTAGTTAATCAGCTTACTTTAGAGCTCAATAAGCAGGGTATTAAAGTTTCAGGTTGGTTACCCTCAAAACGTTATACCGAATTACCTCTTATAAATGAAGGGAATTATGTTTGTGGTATTAATCCCTATTTGAGTCGAACAGCGACAACTTTAATGCGAAGACGAAAATGTAAATTAATCGGAGCCCCATTTCCAATTGGCCCTGATGGGACACGAGCTTGGTTAGAAAAAATTTGTATTGTGTTTGGAATTCAAGCTACTGGGCTAAAAGAAAGAGAAGCCGAAATTTGGAAAAAACTTGATTTTTATGTGAGTTTGATCAATGGTAAAAGTGTTTTTTTCATGGGCGATAATCTATTAGAAATATCATTAGCTCGTTTTTTAATTAGATCGGGAATGACTGTCTTTGAAATTGGTATACCTTATATGGATAAAAGATACCAAGGAGCAGAATTGAATTTATTACAACAAACTTGTAAAGAGAAGCATATTCCAATTCCTATAATAGTGGAAAAACCCGATAATTATAATCAAGTCGATAGAATTCGAGAAATGAAACCTGATTTAGTAATTACTGGTATGGCTCATGCTAATCCTTTAGAGGCAAGAGGAATCAATACAAAATGGTCCGTAGAGTTTACATTTGCTCAAATACACGGTTTCACAAATGCAATTGAAGTATTAGAATTAGTAACGAGACCACTTCGTCGTAATCAAAAATTAAAAGAAATAGGTTCTCAGTTATATACAGATTTAAGGTAATGGTTTAACAATTTTGTTTTTTTCTTCTAAAGTTTTAATAAATCTAAACTTTAGACTATAATACATTATAAATACTTTTATTTTTTCGATTACATGTATAATTCATCTAGTCTAAAAAGTTTATTTTTTATTAAAAAGTTTATTTTTTTAAAGTATCAATTTGATGCATAGCCTAAAAAAATCCTTCTTAGTCTTTTTAGTAGCTATTAGTATACCATTAACTTCTTTTGCAGATGTTGCTGGGTTAACTAAATGTAGTGAATCCGGAGCTTTTACCAAGCGATTAGATACTAGTATAAAAAAATTAGAAACAAGAATTCAAAAATATGAATCTGGTTCTCCTCCTGCCTTAGCCTTAGAGCAACAAATAGAAAGAACTAAAATTAGATTCAATAGATATTCGAACTCAGAGTTATTATGTGGAAAAGAAGGCTTACCACATTTAATAACAGATGGTCGTTGGGATCATGCTGTTGAATTTATTATACCAGGAATAATGTTTTTATATATTAGCGGTTGGATAGGGTGGGTTGGTCGTAACTATATAAATACAGTTAGTAATATGACAAACCCAACAGAAAAAGAAATTATAATTGATGTGCCTTTAGCACTAAAATTAATGTCATCAGGTTTTATTTGGCCTCTTTCAGCTTGGCAAGAATTTACTAATGGTAATTTTTTAGCCTCAGATTCTGAAATTACTGTTTCTCCTCGATAATGTAATAATCTATCTATATAATAAATACTATGGAAAATTTTTTAAAATACCTATCAACTGCTCCTGTATTATTTGTTGCTTGGATGACCTTTACTGCTGGTTTTATTATTGAAGCAAATCGCTTTTATCCTGACGCACTAACATTCCCTTTATTTTAACCTTAATTAATAAGAATAATGTTTATGTAAAGCCAAACGAATATTTAAATTTTTAGATATTTATTATACTAAAAACTTGACTTTTGCTAGGCTTTATGTTATTCTCCTTTTTATAAACATAAACTATTTTATAAAAAAAAATTCTATATGAACTATTTTGAAACTATTCCTACTAAGTTAGTTTTTCCAATTAATGTTATGACAGCAACAACTCATACAATAAATGATGAAACTCGTTTTATTTCTACGTTACAAGTTAAAGAATCTATAATTTCTTCTTCAAATCCTATTCTTGATGTTTATACTGAAGTTAGTCACTTTATGGATAAAAATCATACTCTTGATTATCGAAAGTATAAAGAATTAATGGATATTTATGATAATTATGCTAAATCGCAAAAAATTCGAGATATTAATGCATTAAATGATATTAAAATCTTTTTTATTGTTAAGCCGATAATTAAAAAGACAGAAACGCATGATGAGAAACGCTTTATTTCTGTAGTGCAAATTGAGGAGGCAGTAGACTCTTTTTCGACTGGGTTAGGCTTATTATCTATTAATAATTATGAGAGTTTATCAGCTAACCCGGCAAGTCGTATATTTTTAGCTCGTGATATATTCTTTCAACATAAAGCGGAAGAAAGTTATGGCAAGCTTACGGCATTCGAAAGCAGACCCGGTAATCGACCTTATTTTCTGGATGAGTCCATAGCTACAGAGACTCCTGATAAAGGTATTATAACTAACAAACTTGAAGACCTTGATGTCGATGATGAACCAGTCTTGGAGCAAGAATCAGATTATGACAACGAAATGGAATGTGGAAGGTTTAGAGATTCTGGCTTCACTAAGAACCCTAGAAGGCACTTTCTTAATAGGTTTATTATTGAGCCAGAACACGATTGGATTCAAGTAGTTTGGTCTTTGGATCTTTTTGATGATGAACCCTATGAATATGATACCGCGGATATAGATACTGCCTCTTTTGCGAATCCACAAAACTTTTTTCCAAAAACCGATAAAATAAAAGGGAAAAATATTATACCAATGTTTGCTAGTTTAGAGGATGCAGAAAAGATGTTACTAACGGCCGTAGAAGACTCGTTAGAACCATATAAAAAAAAACCAGTTTTCTTTAATTTTGACGAATTAGCTACATTAGAAGCTGGGGATCGAGAATTCTCTCAAGATAATGAAGAATTCCCCAGTAAAAATTATACTTTAACTATTGATCAGAGGGATCATTATGATCCCTTAAATGTGGATTATTTAGATGAATCGGTAACTTATGCCTATAGAACATATAAGCATGTTCCAAATGGGGGAATGCCTGAAACAGAGCTTGAAAAAACACAAAATTTACTTGCTGAAACAAGAAAAATAAAACCTACAACAAATCATAAAAATCATTATTATGATAGTTATGATTTACATAATGATTTATTTCAAAGAGAATATGAATTTAAAAAAGAATTAATGTTGCCGAAACAAAAAGGAATGTTATTAAAAACCGTAGTAAATACTAGAATTATTGAAATGGGACTAGGTGATTTTTTAGAATTATGGAATAATACTGAAACTAAAAATGCTGAAATATTATTTCTCCCTTCTTCAGATAGGGCTAGAAATTTAAAATCACGATTTAGTCGCCGTCCTTTCCCCCATTCATTTTATGAGTATCAAAAAGATTTTCAAAAAAGACACAAACGAACAAAGAGAAAAAAATCTAGTTGTCATTATAATATCAAAAGTGCAGTAGAAACTTCTCCACCAGAGGAAATTAGTATTTTTATTTAATATTAACTCTAAACTTAGTATATTTTATACTAAATAGAAAAGTCTATCACATGATTTCGTTATTAAATTTTAAATCATTTTTTATTAAATATATTAAAATGATATTAATACATTTAATAAAAAATGATTTAAAATTTAAGTTCTGCTGCTTGTACTTTTTCAAATTGTTTTTTCTTAATTACAAAAAAGATTTGCGTAAATAAAATAGAAAAAGCAAAAACAATAAAACCAATAATTCTATTAGGATTTTGTAACACAATTTCTATATCGGTTTGTCCAAATCCTCCAACATTAGGGTCCTTTGTTAAAGGCTGATCAATTTTAATGTTATCTTTTTTTGATATTATTAATGATAGTCCTTTTGGAATATTTTGTTTCACTTCTTTACCACTAGAGTTAACAACTGTCACCAAAGTTTCTCCTTTCTCTAAAGTTTGAATCTCGGTAATTTGTCCTTCAACTGTAGAAGTAATAATATTATTATTACTCTTTTCTCCTGTTGGATAAATTTGCCCACGACCTCGGTTTGCCCCAACATAAATTGGATATTTTAAATAATTAATTTTTTTATTTGTTGAAGGGTCAGGTGATAAAATAGGAAAAATAATTTCTTGATGTTGATCTCCAGCAATTGGTCCTACAACTAATATATTATCTTGTGTTGAACTATAAGGAGAAATATAAACTCCTTTATTTTTCTCTTTAATTTCTTTAGAAATTATATTATTGGGAGCTAACTTAAAACCTTCAGGTAAAATTACTACTGCTCCAACATTTAAGCCACTCAATTGCCCATTACCTAAAATTTGCTTAGCATCTTTAGCATAAGGAATCTTTACTGCGGCTTCAAACACCTTATTGGGTAATATGGCCTTTGGAGATTCTATTTGAACTGGTTTTTCTGCTAAATGGCAATTAGCACATGCAATTCTTCCATTTGCAGCACGAGGATTCGTATAAGCTTGTTGAGCATATATTGGATAAGCTTGTACAATTGTAAAAGAAAATAAAAAACTACTAACTATAAAAGTAAAACTTATTAATATAAATTTGATTATTCTTTTTAAATTTTTCATTCTAGGGTTCAATAAATTAAAACAGTTTTACTTATTAATACTTGATAAAATGAGAATTGACAGAGCAGTAAGTACTGTTCTTAAATACTTACAGTCTTTGCTGTTAAATAAAGCGAGATAATGGTTCCCATAAAATATAAAAAAAATAACGCACTGGATAATAATAATTGTGTTATAGGATCTGCAGAGGGAGTTAGGATAGCTCCTAAAATTGTAGAAAATAATATCATAGGACGCCAAAATTTCAACATATTTATAGGATCAAGTACTTTAAATATACTTAGAATAATTTGTATAATAGGTAATTGAAATACTAATGCTGTACTAAAAAACAAAGTGGAGATAAAACTAAAATATTGGTTAAAGGATAAAAAAGGTTCTAAAACTTCTGACGCGTAAAATATAAAAAAATTTAGTGCTGCAGGGATTAAAATGAAATACGAAAAAAGCAACCCTAGTAAAAATAGAACTACAGAACTAATTAATAACCAAATTATTATATTTTTTTCGGCCTTTTTTAAAGCAGGCCCAAAAAAAAAGACTATTTGTCCTAATATAAAAGGTGTGCAGAACAATAAGCCTGTATAAATTGATATTATTACTGTCGATAAAAAGTATTCACCTGGAGCTAGTTGAAAAAATTGTATGTTTGAAACTGGTCCTTCTAAAATTTTAACAAGCAACTTTATTTTGTAAAACGTAAAAAGTGCTATTAAAGATAAAAAATTTAAAGTGTGGTAAACGCGATGTTTTATCTCATCAAAATGTTCATTAAAATATAATTCTGTTAATGAATATGGAGTTTCACAAATAATTTGAATTAAAGTAAATTTAAAATTTAATTGACTAGATTTTTTTTTCATTTACTTTACAAAGTTAAAGTTATCTTTATAATTCTTTTGTTATTGTTAATCTTTTTTAATTAAACCAATGCTCTTTATATTGACCCAAACAATTTTATTGAAGAAGAATAATATGATTATATTATCTTCTTTATTTCAATACATTGATAAAAGATCTTGGATAATTTATCCTAAGCTTCTAAAAATGGAAAAGCCTGTAATCTAGAAGCTGCAATTTTAATTTGTTGAGATGCAGCAATTTTTTCTTTTGTAGTTTCTGCAAGATCATAATCTTTTTCTGCCTGATCTAAAAGCTGTTCTGCCTTAGTATAATCTACCTTTTTTATTTCTTCGACACCACTAATTAGAACTATAACTTCATTGTTTTTGACAACGGCGAAACCTCCTAAAACAATTATAGGTGTCCATAATGAGTCAACTTTAATTCTAAGAATTCCAATTTCTAGTGCAGTAATCAAAGGAGCATGACCGACCAATATACCTAATTGTCCTGTAAGGCTAGGTAATACTACTTCATCAACAATAGTATCCCAAATTAATCCATCAGGTGCAATTACACAAATCTTTAAACTCATTGCTAAATGTCCTAATTAATTTGTAAAAGTTTTTGCTTTAGCGATTGCTTCATTAATATCCCCGACTAAATAAAACGCTTGTTCAGGTAAATCATCTAATTCTCCACCTAAAATCATATTAAAACCTTTAATTGTATTTTCTAAATCTACATATTTACCAGGTGAACCAGTAAATACTTCGGCAACAAAAAATGGTTGTGATAAAAATCGTTCAATTTTTCTAGCACGATCAACAACTAAACGATCTTCTTCAGATAACTCATCAATCCCTAGGATGGCAATAATATCTTGTAATTCCTTATATCTTTGCAATGTTTCTTTAACAAGCTGAGCTGTTTTATAATGCTCATCGCCAACAATTAAAGGTTGTAACATTGTTGATGTAGAATCTAAAGGATCTACCGCAGGATAAATACCTTTTGCGGCTAATCCCCTTGAAAGTACGGTTGTTGCATCTAAATGTGCAAAGGTGGTTGCCGGAGCTGGATCTGTTAAATCATCCGCAGGTACATAAACTGCTTGGATTGAAGTAATCGAGCCTTGCTTCGTTGAGGTAATTCGTTCTTGTAGTGCTCCCATTTCAGTACCCAAGGTAGGCTGATAACCTACTGCTGAAGGCATACGACCTAATAAAGCGGAAACTTCAGATCCCGCTTGAACAAATCGAAAAATATTATCGATAAATAATAAAACATCTTGTTTATTAATGTCACGGAAATATTCGGCCATTGTTAATGCTGTTAATCCGACACGCATACGGGCACCGGGTGGTTCATTCATTTGCCCATAAACTAAAGCCACTTTAGAATCCAATAAATTAGTTTCATTTATTACACCAGATTCTTTCATCTCCATATACAAATCGTTTCCTTCACGTGTTCGTTCACCAACTCCACCAAAAACAGAAACGCCTCCATGAGCTTTTGCAATATTATTGATTAATTCCATAATTAAAACGGTTTTACCCACACCTGCACCACCAAATAAACCAATTTTTCCGCCTCTACGGTACGGAGCTAATAAATCAACAACTTTAATGCCTGTTTCAAAAATAGCAGGTTTTGTTTCAAGATCAATAAAAGCAGGGGCTGAGCGATGAATAGGTAATGTTTCATTTCCAGTTTTTTCCTCTAAATTATCTACTGTTTGACCTAAAACATTAAAAATCCGACCAAGGGTTGGTTTACCCACAGGAACTAAAATTGGTGATTTAGTATCAAATACCTCTACTCCTCTTTGTAACCCATCTGTTGCACTCATTGCAATAGCTCTAACCCGGTTATCCCCTAATAATTGCTGAACTTCACAAATAATAATTCCTTCTTTACTTTTTACTTCTAAGGCATTATAAATTTTTGGCAAAACACCTGAAGAAAAAACTGCATCAATTACTGGACCAATAACCTGTGTTATAGAACCAATGTTAATATCTTTTTCATTTTTAATCTTTTCAGTCATCTTTTTTTCTTATCCTTATTAAATAATAATGAAACCATCCAGAATTTTTTATATCTAAGTCTAAATTTATAATTAAAATTAGACTAAGATATATTTGTTATGTGACCGATATAGATTAAAGGGTTGTGCAGAAAAAAAAAATTAATAAATTTCATTATTTGGGTTATAGAAATTATATTTTTACAATATAAACTAGATCTTTAGACGTCATTGGTTAGAACTATTAAGGTCAATTTAGCTTTAAAAATTTTAACTATAAAAATAATAATAAATATTAACTAGCTTTACTAACGGGAAGCAATTTTATTAAATTGCTGCAGAGCTACCCTACCTATATTATACAAAGCCCAAGAGCCAGCAGCTAAAACAGGTAAAAAGACAAATACAAGACGTGCGTCCATGTAAATTCACTCCTTTCATACGATGATCAAAAATAATAGATTTCGAAAAAATCACTCACTTATAAATGTATTATTTCTCAATAAAGATAATTGGGGAAAAGATCTTTACAGTCTCGTATAGTATTTTAGTTTAATCAATTTATTATTGTCAATTATATTTTTACAAATTCTAAAAATTTGTAATTTGAGTACATACATATATATATTATATATTTAGTAAGTTTACTCAAAAGTAAAGTTGGACATTTTATCGCAATTCTATTATTAATATTTCGTTTTTTAGTGTAGTTCTAAAGATAAACATCAATTTTACTAATTTTATATGCAACATTTTCCCTTTAGTTTGGATCAATTAAAGATATTAAAAGCAATAAAAACTGAAAAAAGTTTTAAAAAAGCTGCAGAAAAACTTTACTTATCCCAACCAGCAATTAGTTTGCAGATGCAAAAGCTAGAACAACAAATTGATTTTCCTGTTTTTGATAGAGCGAAAAAGCAGACCTGTTTTACTACAACAGGAGAATTAATGTTAGATTATGCAATACGAATTTTAGTTTTGTGTGAAGAAGCTGACAAGGCTCTCTTATATCTAAAAGATATTAAAAAAAGTCGGCTCCTAATCGGCTCTAGTTATACTCCAGGAACATATTTAGTGCCGAAAATAATTGGTTTATTTTGTAAGCGCTATTCGTATGCAAATATCAAGTTAGAAGTAAACTCAACTTCTCGGACTTCTTGGGGTGTTGCTAACGGAGAACTTGATATAGGAATAGTTGGTGGCGAAGTCCCAAATGAGTTACATGGCTTATTACAAATTATGCCGTATATTGAAGATGAAATAGTGTTAATTTTACCAAAATCTCATCGTTTAAGCATTCTAAAAACGGTAGCTAAAGAAGATCTCTATAAATTAAAATTCATTGCGTTAAAGAAAAATTCTATAATAAGAAAAAATATTGACCGAATTTTAGAAAAAAACCGTATTGAAAGTCAAAGATTAAATATTCATCTTGAACTTAATTCAATTGAAGCTATTAAAAGTGCTGTTCAAACAGGTTTAGGTGTTGCTTTTATTTCTATTTTTGCTCTTACAGATGAGATATATTTAAAAGGTATCAATTTAGCCAAAATCAAAGATATAAAAGTTAAGAGAATAGTATCTATAATTATAAATAGAAAAACTTGCAAGTCTAAATTGTTTGAGAAATTTAACCAGCATATAATCAGTATATTAAAAAAAGGCAAATATAAAGCATTTCTTAAATTGATTTATTAAGATTTGTTATGTATATTTATAGCAAATCTTAATAAATCAATTTATAAGTTAAGAAGTATTAGATAAGCAAAACTTGATCCGCCAAATGAGCCAATAAAAAATCCAGAGGTAAATCGATTCCAATTTCTCTTATTTAGCCATTCCTCTTCATTTTCATTAATTTTATCGTATTCTTGGAAGGTAACTTTTCCATACATAGTTAAACAAATAGTCAGCAGAGTTACTAACGCAATAGAGGATAAAAATCCAACTAAAAGAGCAATTTCAGAATCTCTTAGCGGTCCTAATTTCTGAAATGGACCTACTAATAGATAACCGTGTGCCATACCAATTTCTATACCTCTTAAGAGAGGTGATAGTCCTTTTCTATAGATTGGTAAATTCCCTAAATAAGCTTTTGTTGCTGCTGAAGAAGTTATTGGTGTTGATAAATGGCCAACTGAAGGATCATCATTATAAGGTTTAATAAAGCTTGTCATAGCTATTTGGCTAAAGATTTTAGTTTTTAAAAGAGAATAAATAACTATTTTTAAAATCTTTACAATTATAAAAATAGTTAGAAGTAATAAAAATAATCTATTTTTTACTTTAGATATATAATATACTATATTATATTATTTTTTATATTTTTATATTTAGGAAAAAACATGAGTATTCTTATTGATTATATTTTATTGCTAGGTTTAGCTTTTGTGCTTGCTTCAGGATTATTTCTTAGTTTAAAAAGCATTAAATTAATTTAATGCTTTTTAAACTAAGAAATAATTTATCTACTTAAAAATTAGAATTTTAGTCAACAACAGAAAAATTTTATTAGAAGTTAATACAATAATAATGAGTATTAAAAATACGAAATTAATAAAGCGGGACATTATCATTGGGTCAAGACGTTTTAGTAATTATTTTTGGGTGTTAGTTTTATTTTTTGGAGGTCTATCTTTTTTCCTTACTGGGCTTTCAAGCTATTTTCAAACAAATTTTTTACCTTTTATTAGTTCACTTGAATTATCTTTTTTGCCTCAAGGGCTTGTCATGACTTTTTATGGGATAGCTGCTTTAAGTTTAAGCCTATATATTGGCCTTACTATTCTTTGGGATGTAGGAAGTGGATATAATGAGTTTGATAAACAAGCTGAGCTTATTAGGATAGTTAGACGTGGATTTCCTGGTAAAAATCGACAAATTTTATTAGTTTATTCGTTTGAAAATATTAAAAGTATTAAACTTAACATACAAGATGGAATTAACCCTAAACGTATTATATATTTATGTACTAAAGATCAACGAGAAATTCCTTTAACACCTGTAGAACAACCACGCTCTTTAGATATGCTAGAAAATGAAGCATCAGAATTGGCAAGATTTTTAAATATTAATTTAGAAGGTTTATAATTATTCCTTCTATTGTAAACAAAAAAAAACATATATACACAAATAAGGAGTTTTTAGTAAAAGTGAATCCCTAAAAGTTAAATTTACACGTTTAATTATATTAGATAATGAAATTTGCTATACATTAGGGTAGACTTTAAAAGAAAAAACGGCGGGCATAGTTTAGTGGTAAAACCATAGCCTTCCAAGCTATTGATGCGAGTTCGATTCTCGCTGCCCGCTAAAATAAGTTTTAAAGATTATTTAAATACTGAATTATTGCGAAGGTCATTTTTTTTAAATAAAAAAGGAATGGGAAATATTTTTTATATACTTCTATTTAATGAAAGGTATATTATATTTTATATATAATGGAGAAAGTTTTATTATGTCTGGTGGTTCAACAGGAGAACGTCCTTTTTCTGATATTATAACAAGTGTACGTTATTGGATTATTCATAGTATTACCATTCCTTCTTTATTTATTTCTGGTTGGCTGTTTATAAGTACAGGTTTAGCATATGATGTTTTTGGGACTCCTAGACCAAACGAATACTTTACTCAAGATAGACAGCAAGTTCCATTAGTTAATGATAGATTTAGTGCGAAACAAGAATTAGAAGATTTAACGCGCGGCTTATAGAGTTTTATAAATTTAGGAGAAAAACGTGACTAGAAATACAAATCAACCCGTAGCATACCCCATTTTTACTTTCCGTTGGCTTGCTATTCATGGTTTAGCAGTCCCAACAATTTTTTTTTTAGGTGCAATAACATCAATGCAATTTATTCAACGATAATAGGAGTTTTAAAAAATGACAGGTCCAAACCCTAACACCCAAGAAGTCGAGATAAGTCGTACCTCATTATACTGGGGCTTATTATTATTTTTTGTATTGGCTGTATTATTCTCTAGTTATTTCTTTAATTAAATTTTTTCGAAGACTTAAATATTTTAAAATATAGGAGCTTATAGCATTATGGCAGGAACAGGAAGAATACCCCTTTGGTTAGTTGCATTAGTTGGAGGTCTAGGCGTTATCGTCGTTGTTGGCACGTTTATTTTTGGTTCTTATTCAGGTTTAGGATCTTCACTTTAGTTATTTTTAATATTATTTATGTATATTGAGAAAGAAACTATTGAATAAGTTGAAGAATTCCACGATTTTTAGATCGTGGAATTCTTCAACTTATTCAATAGTTTCTTTCTCAATATACATAAATAATACGCCCATTGCAACAGCTGGAAAAATTAAGCCTGTTAAAGGTACAAAAATTGATGGTAAGTAGTTAAGTAACATAATTTATTTTATTAGTAAAGTAAAAATTATTTTGTAGTAAATTATTCTAACATAAAGCTTTAAAACTAACTTTCTTCACAAAAATGGATTCAAAAAATGGAAAAGAGGTAGACACAAATTTGTCTTTATCTTTAGTAGCTATGCATAAATTTGCAGAAATTTATACTAAACGAAGTAATACTTTCTTTTGCCTCGATCCATCAATAACTTCTGTGGTTATTACAGGATTAGCCCATTATAAAAATAAATATGGTGTTCCACTATGCCCTTGTCGAAACTATCATAATGAAACTGATGAAATTGATTTAAATTATTGGATTTGTCCATGTGTGGCAATGCGAGAAAGAAAAGAATGCCATTGTAATCTATTTTTAACACCTGATCAAAAATTTGTATCAGAGAGTCAGAAAATTGATATAGAGACTATATACAAAAACTTATAAGCTAGCTTTCTTTACTATAAGAATAATAAGAGGTCCTGAGATAAGAATCAATGTTGCTGTAATTGCTTGACCAATAACTTGCCAATTCATAATAGATATTGTCCTTTCAACTACAATGAGCAAATTATATACGAATCCAATGAAAAATTTCTTAAAATTAAATCTCCAAAAATAAAATATAATTTATTTGATATCTCTATTATACATCAAACCAGAGATTAAATTTTCTCTAACCTTATAATATTTTTAAAATTAAATAGAGATAAACAAAAATGGTATCGCCAAAAGAAGGTTTGCAAAATTTATCAGGAGATAAAAATCTAAATTTAAAACAGGTATATTTAGACACTCAAATTAAAAACATAATTGAGATATTAAATGAAGATTTAGTTGGTTTATTACCTGTCAAAACAAGGATACAAGAAATTTCAGCATTACTAATTATAGATAAATTAAGAGAAAATTTAGGGTTTACAACAGGTAACCCTGGTTTGCATATGTCTTTTACAGGTAGTCCAGGAACAGGGAAAACCACTGTAGCTACTCGTATGGCTGATATTTTATTTAAGCTAGGCCATTCAAAAAAAGGCCACTTACTAACAGTAACTCGTGATGATTTAGTTGGTCAATACATTGGTCATACAGCACCTAAAACTAAAGAGATATTAAAAAAAGCAATGGGAGGAATTTTATTTATTGATGAGGCTTATTATCTTTATAAACCTGATAATGAAAGAGATTATGGTGCTGAAGCGATTGAAATTCTTTTACAAGTAATGGAAAATCAAAGAGATGCATTAGTAGTAATTTTTGCTGGGTATAAAGATCGGATGGATAAATTTTATGCTTCTAACCCCGGTCTATCTTCTCGTATTGCAAATCACGTAGATTTTCCAGATTATACCCCTGAAGAATTATTAGTAATTGGGAGAATGATGCTAGAAGAACAACAATACCAATTTTCCCCAACAGCGGAAAAAGTATTTTTTGATTATATTATAAAACG